AAATAAGTCCCTCCCTATGATTTATTGGTTAATAGCTCTTACAAAAACAAGGTCTACTCGACCTGGGTGTCGAACGTAAAGAATTCCTTTTGTATTGTATTACAATACAAAATTTTTGTACAAAATACTCTATTGTCAAAAAGGTTTTTCTTTCATTCAAGTTATATTGTATCATGTTTTGTATGTATGATGCAACCTAATTTCTTAGTTTGACCTGAGGACCTTTCGGCAATTCCAATTTATTCTATTCAATAATAGTGAAATGTGGTAGATTTCTTCACTTTAGGCGAAGAAGAAAATAAAACAAATAAATCGCAATAGAAGACGGCATGGGCATAGGTGGAAATGTGCCTAGTTATTGGATCAGACAGTTAAAGACTTCCTTAGGATTGGAATCTATTTACTTACAATTTCGTAGATTAATTCTTTATCTTAATAAAATTGCATCAGCAGCCTCTAGTCGTGTTCTAGCTCTTTTGAGAGCCACATCAGCCTCGATTGCTTGTCTCTTGCCTTCAGCTCGCGCACGATCAGCTTTCGCTAGTCTAAAACTTTCCTGAGCCTCTTGAAGATCTATATCAATACCTCTTTCTGCATTATTGACCAATAATGTGATTTCATCATTGCCTATTTTGGCAAAACCACCCATCAAAGCCATAGTGGACCACTGGGCATTGAGTCGTATTTTCATGACTCCTATATCCAAAGCTGTTACAATTGCAATATGATTGGGTAATACACCCATTTGACCACTATTGGTAGTAAGTATTATTTCTTGAACTTCTGAATCCCAAACAACTCGATTGGGAGTGAGTACACGAAGATTTAGGTTCATTTTTTTTTTTTAAATTTCTTTTAAGTTCATAGCCTTTGCGGTAGCTTCATCAATGTTACCTACCAAATAAAAAGACTGTTCGGGTAGACCATCTAATTCTCCGGAAAGGATCATTTGAAAACCTCTAATCGTCTCTATTAGACTCACATATTTACCGGGGGAACCGGTAAATACCTCTGCTACAAAAAAGGGTTGTGACAAAAACCGTTCAATTTTTCTTGCTCTTGCCACGATTAAACGATCGTCTTCTGATAATTCGTCTAATCCAAGAATAGCTATAATATCTTGAAGTTCCTTATAACGTTGCAAAGTTTGTTTAACTCCTTGCGCAGTTTCATAATGTTCTTTGCCTACGATTGAAGGTTGGAGCATAGTTGATGTGGAATCTAGCGGATCTACCGCTGGATAGATGCCCTTGGCAGCTAATCCTCTCGATAGTACAGTAGTAGCATCTAAATGTGCAAATGTTGTAGCAGGAGCGGGATCAGTCAAGTCATCTGCAGGTACATAAACTGCTTGAATGGAGGTTATAGATCCTTCTTTCGTAGAAGTTATTCTCTCTTGTAAAGAACCCATTTCCGTGCTAAGAGTTGGCTGATAACCCACTGCGGAAGGCATTCTGCCTAATAATGCGGATACCTCTGATCCTGCTTGGACAAAACGGAAGATATTGTCAATAAATAGAAGTACATCTTGTTTATTGACATCTCGGAAATATTCAGCCATAGTTAAAGCAGTTAAACCTACTCTCATACGAGCTCCTGGTGGTTCATTCATCTGACCATAAACCAGAGCTACTTTGGATTCGGATATATTTTGTTCATTAATGACTCCCGATTCTTTCATCTCCTTGTAAAGATCATTTCCTTCACGGGTACGTTCTCCCACTCCACCAAACACAGAAACCCCTCCATGAGCCTTAGCAATGTTGTTGATTAATTCCATAATCAAGACTGTTTTACCCACTCCAGCTCCCCCGAATAATCCAATTTTTCCCCCACGGCGATAAGGAGCTAAAAGATCCACCACTTTAATGCCTGTTTCAAGGATTGAAAATTTGATATCCAACTGTGTAAAGGCAGGAGCAGATCTATGAATAGGAGATGTTGTGAGAGCATCTACAGGACCTAAGTTATCCACGGGTTCCCCAAGAACATTAAAAATTCTCCCGAGAGTAGTTTCACCAACTGGAACACTAAGTGGCCCTCCTGTATCAATTACTTTCATTCCTCTCATCAAACCGTCTGTAGCACTCATAGCGACAGCTCTAACTTTATTATTTCCTAATAATTGTTGTACCTCACAAGTCACACTTATTGGTTGACCAGTCGTATCGTTATCTTTAACTATCAAAGAATTGTAAATTCTAGGCATACTACCTGGAGGGAAAGATACATCTAGTACTGGGCCGATGATCTGAGCAATACGTCCTGCCTTCTTTTCGACAAGTGCGGAAACCCCAAAAAGAAAAGGATTGGTTCTCATAAATAATAAATAGGATATTGATTCCAATTGCTAATTGTTAGCAAAAAACCTAAAAAAGCACAAATGCTCTGTAATGAGTTGATCAGTCAATAATCATTTTGGAGTTCTAACTTTTACTTAGTAATCTCTTTCTTTGTAAAGTTCAACTTCGATAATGACCTCAAAATGGATTCATTATCATTATTGAAAAATGGAATGAATTTTTCTTTTTTATTCACGAATTTATTTTATTCAAAACAGAGTAAAACTTATTTGCTCCGATTTATTACTCAATTGGAGCAAATAAGTTTTACCTACTATTGGATTTGAACCAATGACTCTCGCCGTATGAAAGCGATACTCTAACCACTGAGTTAAGTAGGTTTTTTATTGAGTCATACCTAAATTCTAGGCATAATTAGACATTATAAACAATATGCCCTTAAGAATGATTAAATCAAATATCATCTTGACAGAAAGTGATCTATTTTATTAGTCTATTTTTAAGACTAAACTGTGAAGGGCTATAGCTCAGCTAGGTAGAGCACCTCGTTTACACGTGCGCCAATGGTTTTCAGAAGAGTTTATTAGTTCATTCGGTTCATAAAATAGATTTTAGTCTTACTCTATGTAATTAGGAGAACAATAGCATGACAAAGATGAAGTTCGTTCTATGATTCGAACTATAGATCTAGTTGATATGGTCAATCTCGGGGGCATTCAATGTCAGACATAATGAGTATAATACGTACGAGGATCTCAAAAAACATTTCTTTTCGCTCTATGAACTTTGAGGTGTATGAAGTCTCATATTCTTATTTTGGGGTGAGAGAGACTCCATTTGGAGAATCTATGTCTAAGCATGACAGACCTACGTCAAGGGAATCTTTTGAAGCACTTTGGGATTGCTTCCGAAAAATGATTCGTTTCAAGCAAACGGAGCCATCTTATTATCTGTTCTGTTCCGGAAAAGAATGGCAGACTAACTTATTTTTCCATCAGTTAATGAAAGAGCCCAATGCAATAAAAATGCATGTTGGGTTCTTGGAACAGTTCAAATCATTTTGGTAATAAGAAATTTGATCTGTTCTACCGAGAAGGTCTACGGTTCGAGCCCGTATAGCCCTATACAATGAGAAAACTCTTCTATGTTTTCTCGCTCATATTGTCCTCATGATCCGATGCTAGTCTTAAATGAAAAAAAGCATCCAATTTATTTGCTATTTAAAGGAACTGACGACTTACACAGAAGATCATTAAAGAAAAAGTAAAGAGGAAATACGAAAATAAACAAATTTTGGAATTATTCATAATAGAATAAATAGTCTTTCGACTGCGATCCAGAGCAGACTCTTATTCTTCAATATCTCTGTTATAAAGAAGAACAGATCGGACATCGTGTCGAACTAAATATTATTTTGTTTATGAAAGATTTTCTATATTCCACGGGTGGATAATTGGTTCTAATCGAACTCGGTTGTCTTTTTAATTTGTTAGCACATCTCACATCGTTAGAAATAACGACCCTGAAAGCTCCCTTATTTCAATAGATAAAATTCCCTTACATCAAACCATATTAACACGTTACAACACGAACTAACGTGAAGTCTGCCGAATTGCACGGGTTCGAACCATTTCCTAATTTTTTTTATTCAATACAAAATATTCTTTTATTCATTTCCGTGTTAAGTCACAGACGAAACATTGACTTAATGTACAAAAATGATAATGAATCATTCGGGAGGGGAGAGAAGCGATTAATAAATGGACAATACAACAAATAAAAGAATTCGATTTATTGAAACAAAACAGGAATCATCTATTTATGTTTCTATTTTCTGAATATGATACTTTTTGGATATATTTATCCATATCCAGTCTTATTCCACTTCTGGCATTCTCAATTTCAAGAAGTTTGGCTCCAATAAATAAAGGACCGGAGAAAGCCACTAGTTACGAATCAGGTATAGAACCAATGGGAGATACTTGGATCCAATTTAGAATTCGCTATTATATGTTTGCTTTAGTTTTCGTTGTTTTTGATGTGGAAACAGTCTTTCTCTATCCGTGGGCTATGAGTTTTGATATTTTGGGGCTATTTACATTTATAGAAGCTTTTATTTTCGTGATCATCTTAATTGTTGGTTTAGTTTATGCATGGAGAAAAGGAGCATTGGAATGGTCTTAACCCCCAAATTTTGGAATGATAAAAGACGAGTAGAAAATTATCTCAATCTAAAGCCGGCGATAAATCCTATAGAATCATCTTTACTTCATCAAGCAACTCCAAATTCAGTGATTTCCACTACTCTCAACGATCTGTCCAATTGGGCGAGACTTTCTAGTCTATGGCCGCTCCTTTATGGTACTAGTTGTTGTTTTATCGAATTTGCTTCATTAATAGGTTCGCGATTCGACTTTGATCGTTACGGTTTGGTGCCAAGATCCAGTCCTAGGCAAGCCGACTTACTTATAACAGCCGGAACTGTGACCATGAAAATGGCTCCTTCTTTAGTGAGATTATATGAACAAATGCCGGAACCAAAATATGTAATTGCTATGGGAGCCTGTACTATTACAGGAGGAATGTTTAGTACAGATTCTTATAGTACCGTTCGCGGAGTAGATAAGTTAATTCCTGTGGATATCTATTTGCCGGGTTGTCCTCCTAAACCAGAAGCTATTATAGATGCTATAATAAAACTTCGTGAAAAAATAGCTCAAGAAATATCTGAAGATAGATATGAGTTTCAACAAAGAAAGAGGTATTTCAGTAGAAAGCATAGGTTTCATATTGGGTCCAGTATTATTATTGAAAATAAGGGGGATAAGTTTTTTCATCAATCTTATGAATCTCGTAAATCAACTTTAGAGATCACTCCCAAAACATCTGAATCGATTTCAGAGATATCATACCCTTTGAAACATTTGAAAATACGAGAGTTTGCTGGCGAATGAATAATCGTGAGTAAAAAGTAACGAGCAGGAAATAAATTTTGAAAATTCCATGAAAAATGTCAAATCCTTATACAGATACTTTGACAATAAATAGTAATCAAATGCAAGGTCGGTTATCTGCTTGGCTAGCCAAGCATAAGTTGGCTCATAGACCTTTGGGTTTTGATTACCAAGGCACAGAAACATTACAAATCAAATCTGAAGATTGGGTCTCTGTAGCCGTTGCTTTATATGTTTATGGTTTTAATTATCTCCGTTCTCAATGCGCTTATGATGTAGCACCAGGAGGTTCCTTAGCTAGTGTATATCATCTTACGAGAATAAACGATAATGCAGATGAACCCGAAGAAGTGTGTATAAAAGTATTTGTCCCAAGGGAAGATCCCAGAATCCCGTCTGTTCTATGTATTTGGAAAGGTGCTAATTTCCAGGAACGGGAATCTTATGATATGTTGGGAATATTTTATGAAAGTCATCCATATCTAAAACGTATATTGATGCCAGAAAGTTGGATTGGGTGGCCTTTGCGCAAAGACTATATTGCACCTGATTTTTATGAAATACAAGATTCTCATTGAGTGCAAAAAAAAAGAATGAAGCATACTTTTTTTTTTTAAGAGTTTATCCACATAAACATAGATCTATATGTATTGATTTATGTATAATCCCATCTAAATAGATTAAAACATTAAAAAAGAAAATAGTAATATAATGTATATTATATATATTCTAAAACAAGAAAATTTCTCAATTTCAATTCTATTCTATTAATTAATAAAAATAGAGTTTTGATATCAATTTTTCTAATCTCGTGCTTTATACGTACCTCTACACTACATTTGTCTAAGTTTATCTAAAAAAAGGAAAATAAAGAATGTTAGAGAAATGACTTTAATACAAAAGTCATAAGTCATATTAATAACGAGAGATTTGAAATGACTTCTATAATGATTTCAAATCTCCCGTTATTCTAATAATAAGAATTAAAATCAAATTAGATGGATTTCATTATCTTCAATTTAAACTTATTCTTTTCTGACCAAAGTGGTTCGGCCCAAGTCTTCTAAATTTTTCTGACGACGTAGAGGTCGGGTAACCAATTCAAGTACATCTCTTGCATTGGCAAACCCATGAATCTGGGCAAAAGTAAATTCAACTGACCATTTAGTACTAATTCCTCTTGCTTCTAGCGGGTTAGCATGAGCCATTCCCGTGATAGCTAAATCGGGTTGTAATTCGCGTATACGTCGTATTTGATTCGAATTATCCGGTTTCTCCACAATTCGTGGTATTGGTACACACATCTTTATACATGTATCTTGTAAAAGTGATAATTCAGCAGTTTGATATCGTCTATCCATATATGGAATGCCAATTTCATGAACAATCATTCCACATCTGATTAAGAATCTTGCTAGAGATATTTCTAGCAGATTATCTCCCATGAAAAAGACAGATTTACCGTGTACCAAATCAAGATAATCTTTTAAACTTTCCCATATTCGTTCCTCCCTTTCCTCCAAACCTTGGGGTTCAACACCAAATACAGGACAAATCTTTTCAATCCAAGCACGCGTTCCGTCTGGACCAATAGGAAAAGGAGCTGCAACTAATTGACATTTTTCGCGTCTTATCAAAGTTGTCGCTGTCCGACTCAAAAATGGGTGAACACCACAAACATAAACTCCGTCACCCAATGATGGAAGATCGGTATATCTTTGAGCAGGTAACCAACCTGATACCTTGATGGATTGACGTTTTAATTCTAGATTGAGTTGAGAAGCGACGTTGGACGGCAAAGATCCAAAAAGAACTAAGGAAGGGTGATTTGCATATTCAACCAATTCCTCTTTTTTTCTAGAATGAAAAGTCAAAAAATGTTGTATAGTTTGTTTTCGTTCACGAACGGAGAATTCCGGTTCTGGACAACGATGTGCCATGGCAGCTAACACAGTATCTTCTCCTTGAGTAAAGGCATAATCGAGTCCATTCGCTCTTGCCACTAGAATTGGGATTCCAATTTCCCATTCTAGTTTGGGTGCCATACCTTCCAAATCCATTTTTATTATCTCTGTAGTACAAGTACCTATCCATATAATCACGCTAGGGTCTCTATCTTTTCTTATTCGAATACAGAGTTTTTTTAATCCTTCATAATCATTCAATTGAGCCGAGATATCTCCTTCTTCCAATTCTGCCATTGCATAGCGAGGTTCTGCAAAAATCATCACTCCAAGTGCATTTTGCAAAAAATAACCGCATGTCTTTGTACCCACAACTAAAAAGAAACTATCTTCAATTTTTTGATATAACCAAGATACACAGCTAATTGGACAAAAAGTATGATAATTACCTGTCTCACATTCGACAATGAGAGTTTCATCAATTTTCACTGACATAAATGATTATAACTATGTGGATTAAATCGTCGTAAACCCAAGTAAATTTTCCTTATTATTTTGATGTTTCCCCTCATCAATAGGATTGAGATAAAGGTCAGAGAGTAGATTGAATAATTCCCGATCTGGAATCTCCTTTGGCACAATACCTTCTGGTTGGGACAATATTTGATCCGCTATGTTTAAATAATATTCACATACATAGTTAAGAGATGGTTCGGATCCAACCATTTCAAATAAGGTTTTCCCCTTTACCCTCGAAATTCGAATATCTTCAATAAGAGGTAACACTTCTATTACGGGCATTGGACAGGCTTCTACATATTTATTGATAAGATCTCTTTTAGATGTGCGATTTCCAACCAAACCTGCTAATCGGAGTGGATGTGTACGAGCTTTTTCCCTTATAGAAGCAGTAATACGATTAGCTGCAAATAATGCATCAAATCCATTATCTGTAATAATGAGACAGTAATCTGCATAGTTCAACGGAGCAGCAAAACCTCCGCAAACCACGTCACCCAATACATCAAATAAGATTATATCATATTCGTAAAATGCATTTAATTCTTTTAACAATTTCACAGTCTCTCCTACCACATATCCCCCGCATCCAGCACCTGCAGGCGGCCCCCCAGCTTCCACACAATCTACCCCTCCATAACCTTTATGAATGACATCTTCGGACCAAATATCCTCATAATGATAATCTTTGGACTGCAAAGTATCTATAATTGTAGGTATCAAAAATCCTGTAAGAGTAAAAGTACTATCATGTTTGGGATCACATCCAATCTGTAACACTTTTTCACCACGTCTAGCTAGGGCAATTGAAATATTACAACTAGTGGTTGATTTACCGATTCCGCCTTTTCCATAAACTGCTATTTTCATCTTTTGATATCCTTTTCTTTCTTTTTTATCTTCCGAACTTGTTATTCGTTTGATCTAATTTTGAGTTTAACTTTGCCTTATTTGATATGACAACAGTAAATAAATTCTAGTATGTTACATTACATTCTTTGTAACATTGTTTGTTTTTTTTAGCTCCCTCACCCTCATTTTATCCTGAGTAAATGGAGGAAGCCAAGCAAAGAATCCTTCATTTCCACAATAAATGTCAATTTTTTCATTAATTTGAAACGGGAACTCCCCGCTAATTAAGACTTATTTCTCTCTATTCAATATAATAGAATAATTTACTGCATGACAAATGAGAAGAGGATAAGATAGGTTTGGGATTCGATTTGGGCCTGCAAATGAATGCTTTTGTTATGTTATATATGATGTTAAATGTGTCGTGTATCATTATTTCAATGAATAAATTGAAATAACCATAAGAAATAGTTGTTTTGGAAAGATCCCAATCTTACCGTCGATTCAGCTTTTTTTTTTACAAAAAAATAAAATATCTATATTTTATTCTTCTATTTTGTTATATTTATGTAACAACATATATACACAAATTATATCGTCAACCACTCATCATTTGATTCATTATAGAAAATCACAATGAATTGAATCCGGTCGATTTTTTTTTTTACCGGGCGAACGACGGGGATCGAACCCGCGCGTGGTGGATTCACAATCCACTGCCTTGGAACCACTTGGCTACGTCCGCCCCAAACTAATTGGCAGTCTCTGTCTACGGTCATTCCATTTCAAGAATGAATGGTTCTAAGCTCCGAAAACCAACTAATAATGAAACGATTCTATTATTTAGTTTAGTTATTAATTTGTTGCACTTGCAATGCAACTCTCACACAAGTTAGTGATTTTTTTTTTTTTAGAAAATTACAAATAGTTTTGTTTTGGGTATTCAAAACAAAAAAAAGATCTGAGCCAATACTCGATACTAATTAATAATTAGTATTATGTATCCATGGCTGAATGGTAAAAGCACCCAACTCATAATTGGGAAGTCGCGGGTTCAATTCCTGCTGGATGCATAATAAACAGTTATTGTGCTCTGTTCGCAATAACTATCACTTTTAAGAAAAATTAGACGGAAAAAGCAGTACCAAATTGGTACTGCTTTTTTAGGATTGAAATACACTAACAATCCATCTTGAATAATTAGCCGTTTATAGAATTAGCTTCAACAGCAGCTAGATCCAGAGGGAAGTTGTGAGCATTACGCTCGTGCATAACTTCCATACCAAGGTTAGCACGATTAATGATATCGGCCCAAGTGTTAATTACACGGCCTTGACTGTCAACAACAGATTGGTTGAAATTGAATCCATTTAAGTTAAAAGCCATAGTGCTGATGCCTAAAGCAGTAAACCAGATACCTACTACTGGCCAAGCAGCTAAAAAGAAATGTAGAGAACGGGAGTTGTTGAAACTAGCATATTGGAAGATCAATCGGCCGAAATAACCGTGAGCAGCTACAATATTGTAGGTTTCTTCTTCCTGACCAAATTTGTAACCTGCATTAGCAGACTCATTTTCGGTAGTTTCCCTGATCAAACTCGAGGTTACCAAGGAACCATGCATAGCACTAAATAGAGAGCCGCCGAATACGCCAGCTACACCTAACATGTGAAATGGATGCATAAGAATATTGTGTTCAGCTTGGAATACAATCATGAAATTGAAAGTACCAGAGATTCCTAGAGGCATACCATCAGAGAAGCTTCCTTGACCAATAGGGTAAATCAAGAAAACAGCAGTAGCTGCTGCTACTGGAGCTGAATATGCAACAGCAATCCAAGGGCGCATACCTAGACGGAAGCTAAGCTCCCACTCACGACCCATATAGCAAGCTACACCAAGTAGAAAGTGTAGAACGATTAGCTCATAAGGACCACCGTTGTATAGCCATTCATCAACAGAAGCTGCTTCCCAGATGGGATAGAAATGCAGACCGATGGCTGCAGAGGTAGGAATAATAGCACCGGAAATAATATTGTTTCCATAAAGAAGAGAACCGGAAACAGGTTCACGAATACCATCAATATCTACTGGAGGAGCTGCAATGAAAGCGATAATGAATACAGAGGTTGCAGTCAATAGGGTAGGAATCATCAAGACACCAAACCATCCAATGTAAAGACGGTTTTCAGTGCTAGTGATCCAATCGCAAAAACGATTCCATAGGCTTGCGCTTTCGCGTCTTTCTAGAATTGCGGTCATGGTTATAACTTGGTTTATTTAATCATTAGAAGCTCCCAAGCATACACATAAGGCTTGTTATTCAACAGTATAATATGAGTCATATCTGTATGTCAACCAACATTTTGACATGGCTATAAATATTCATAAAATTCATAGTATCCTCTTCCTTCCATAAACTATATGCACATATATTGAAATAGACTAGTATCCGTAGATATTAATACCTATGGTATTAATGCGCTCTATTGGCATTCCTTCTTTGTTTATGATTCAAGGTTTTATGATTCAAGGTAATCAATATTCTTATGACCTTGAAGTTCAATGTGATTAGACAAAACTCTTTCGATGGGTAAGAAAGAGTTTTTCATTTCTTAAGGATGAGAATAGTAGGATGCTACCTATCTTGCTTGTTAAGAGCAATGGATAACATTGAATTGCATTGGATCTGCAATAAGTAGACAAAATACTTTTAGGTGCTAGATTCTGGTACTCTGGGTTGCCCGGGACTTGAACCCGGAGCTCATCGGATGGAGTGGATTATCCGCTCTTTTTAATAGGAGCAAGAAATCTCTCCCCAAACCGTGCTTGCAATTTTCATTGCACACGGCTTTCTCCATGTAGTGATTTGATCCATCATTTGGTTGGATTTCCGGTTGGAAAAGATCTATAGCATCATAAATTGATCCTGGCAATTGCTCAATAAGCATTTCATTGGTCAAAATCAGTTTTCTATTTATTCTGCATCTTTTGCCAGAAATTAGCCAGGGGGTTTATCTCGCTAATTTCTGAATTCCAAATTCGTTCTCTCTGTGAACGAGTTTTTGAAAAGGACGAAGAAATGGATTCTCTTTCTTTTGAAAATGATTTTGTAAAGAGTTCCGAACCTAATTGTTCTCGAACTACACGTATAGTACTTTTATGTTTACAGGCCAAAGTTTTAGCACATGAAATTAAAAGTATATACTTTATATGATATAAACCATCTTGATTGATGGATCCACTGTAGTAATCAAAAAGATTTCTCCAAATTCGATCGAATCGATCGAGAATATCATCATCTGATAGACTGGTCCAAGACAATTTACTAATTGGCCACCCTGAGATGTCACAAAACTTTTCTTTAGCTAAAGAAAAAAGAATTGGTTTAATCGGAGCTGTTGAGTTGAATTCATTGGTAATAAGATCGGTAATGAATAAATCATCGATCATTTTGGCTCTAACCACGAGAGGTCTCATTTTAACATGCATAAAAAAACCTAAAAAAGAAAAAGAAATCTTGGATAATTCAAGACTGCATATCCTATACGGTTGAAACCAAAGATGAAAATAGTATTGCCAAAAATGAAACAGATGATATCTACATTTTTTCACTTGAAGATGCGTACCCTTTAGAGCTATAAGGGATCTTTCTCCATATCTCACATAATGGATGAAAGAATTCTTCAACAACCAGATCTTTTTTGTTGAAATTTTTTGAGGAGGAAATAGAACAATATCTTTGATCTTTTTCTCAAAATGAGTTCGATCCGGAAAAGATTCATATAACAATGATTGTGAATTAAAAAATCGTTTAATAAGAGGAATTAAAAACGATTCGCATTCATACACATAAAAATTCCAAAGGAACAGGGAGAACGTATTTTCTCCCTGTGTAATCAGAGATTTCTGCAAATTTTCTCGACTAAAACTACATTCATGGAGAATCCATCGTAATAAATGCAAAGAAGGAGTATCTAGGATCCAGCGACGAAAAAGTCGAACCAAAATTTCCGGATGAATTGAGTAGGGCACTCGTATATCTGATATATAATTGGAATGTGGTAATTTATCCTCCATAAAAGGAAATATGCAATGGATGGATCGGAGACTATTCCATCCATCCATTCCTTTTATGAAATGTTTTGATCGCATTGCGAACGAAACTTCCAAGACAATTGGAAACCCTTTTAGTATCGATTTAAAAGAATTCTTATTGTATTCAATGAATTTATTTGAATCGGGATTCCCGAATAAACTAATTGAATTATTCTGTTTACGTATTCGACGTATTGAACGTTTTACAGTCAGGAAACTCAAAAAATGAGAAACTAAAATTTCCGTCGGTTCCTCGGAACCAGATCTATCTAAATGATGATCATGAGCAATTGCGTAAAGATCTTCCTGAAAAAAAAGCGGATATAAAAAGAATTGTTGCCAAGATCGATGTTTATTTGAATTTCTTTGGAAGTCATCCATTTTTTAAACCCCCGGACCCAAGAATAACCTGTTGGATTATTAAAGATAATACATGGTGCGATCTAGTTGGAACATAATAGAAAATGTCTATCAGATAGATAGTTTTCTTCGCATAGATCTTCATTCGTCATGAGGAAGAATGAAAATTTCTTATTTTGGCAGTCCGATCGCTCTCCTGACTCATGGAATAGAATTAACATGGTCAGTACACTATTTCTCTTACACATTTGTTTTCGAGTACTTAGGACTCATGGTGAATGTAGAAAACCCTAATTTACTACAGGGAAAAACTTCCTTTATCGGTTACTAAAAGGCTTTTAACTTCCGATTAGTAAAGGGAATTCCTCGTTGAAATGAGGAACAGAAGCTCGTTCTTCTGGTTTTACTTATGATTCAAGCCATCCAGCTTTATCCATTGACTCACTTGACTTAATCACTCGGACTCTCGAATTTATTTGATCTTATTTCAAAATCAATTCATTTGTTCAAATTCAATTGTATACACATGTCAATAATTTGTATACATTATTATTTGTATATGCATTGAATTCCTTGATCCGCCGCTTCTGATCAAAAAAGAAAGTCGAGATTCTTAGAACGACATGCTGCTTTTTCCATTTTTTTTTTTCAGGATCAGTCGTAGTCTTACCAATTTTACCGATGGTATAGACGAATTGAATAGTTCATCCAAACATGTAAAAGACCATAGTCGCACTTAAAAGCCGAGTACTCTACCATTGAGTTAGCAACCCTTATTTGTATAGATACAGTCGAAGTAGAGCAGTTACTTGATTCAATCGATCAGAAATAGAACCTTTACAACAAATCATGAAGGATATTAATAATCGAATCGAACTTTACCATTTCTTAATCAAATCAAGTGATCTTTCCGGATCAGATTATTTACTGATCCGTTGAACGAATTCACCATAAAAAAAAAGAAATAGCGGATTTATTATATCCAAAAAATATGCTATTGTCAATCCCGAAATGTTGGGAAGGATTGTTGGATTGACATTATATTGAAAAATGATTAGAAATAGAAAGAAAAGATCGTTAGAAATGGCAGTAAAGTAAAAAAAAAGTACAAATTTCTTTTTTTATTGAATGAATAAAAAACGATAACAATTGTTTATCATTTTTTATTCATTCAGTTCGTTCTCGCAATTCTAATAATCTTTTTCATTTCTTCTTCTTCTTCTTCTCTTGAAGAACCGCTGCACAAAAATCCTTATGTGCTTCCCTATAAAAGATCGCAGAGGAATAAAATAAATGAAGTGAAGATAGAATAAAACAAATATAAATGGATAATAATAAGACAACCATGATACAAAATTTATATAATAACTAAATTTTATATGATCTAAAGCTAAACGTAGACGCATTATTTAGAATACCCCCTTCTTAATAAATAAAAATAAAAAAATTGAAAACGCGTTTAAAACGATAAATTTTTGCAGAAAAATACCATGACAGAATTTCTGTAAATTGAGTTACTAATTTGATAAATTATACAATAGCACTATAAAAAAAACTCGTTTGATTCTTATTGATTGAACCCAATTCCTGAAGAGCTCTTCCCTTCGAGACTTAACGTCAAATTCGATAGGTAGCTCATTGATTTAATTTCCATTAACCCTAGATTCTGCTCCTAGCTTAAAAAAAAAAGTTGATACCAAGCTCCTATATCTTTTTTAAGTATCTTCGAGTCAAAATGGCGGATGTCATAATCCACAGAACTAATCATGTCGTTTAAGTAACACGTTGCTTTTTACCACATCGGTTTAAGACAAATTTTTATCATACAGATAGATCTCTTATCCGATCCTAAAATTGATATGTAATTATGAATAGTAATTCACTCAATTTCTAGAATACATTTTTGAAAATTAATTGGTTTAGTTGGCTAGGTATTCGATGCTTCTTTAGCTGCGTACATTACTTCGACAGTAATGGTTTCAATCCCCTTTTGTCGTGCAAATTTTTCAGTATTTCTTTCCACCTTTTCTCTGGCAAAACGAGGAATTTTACTTAATTCTATTCGACTTTCAGGATTCCAAATTAGGCCTATATCTGTAGATATAGATTTGGATATTATTTCTTTAGTATCATGACCACCAAAAATATCTAGAAGATGGTCCTCCATACCCAGAGCAAATGAGTTATAAATTAAATCAGCTATTTGATTAGTACCTTCGTAACCTAAAAAAGGTCGGTATCCTAAAGGAAAGTTTTGTATATGAACTGGTGCAGAAATAACTCCACACGGAATATCAAGACGTTTACCAATATGACGTTCCATTTGAGTACCAAATATTGCAGATGGTTCCATGTGAGCGATCATATCTCCTACCTCAGCATGATCATCTGTGATCAGTATTTCATCGCAGAAACCTTGAATTTGCTCTTTGAACCATTCCGCATCGTGTTTGCAATAAGTACCTGCACAACTGACACGAATCCCCATTTCTCGAACAAGTATCTTAGTGATTGAAGCAGCATGAGTTGTATCACCAAAAACAACTGTTTCTTTACCCGTCAAATTCTGACAATCAATAGATCTTGAAAACCAAGCAGCTTGGGAAACAAATCGAGTTTGTCCGTCGATATAAGGTTCATAATCCACTCTTTTATTCGATGAACTAAGAGTCAACGTATTCACATTTTTTTGAATCTGGCGGATCCACTCCGCCATATCTACAGCTCCCATGGGAGCTATAGATATGTAAGGCATCCCATATTCTTTATTTAAATATAAAGCTGTCATTAAGCCCACTTCACGATAAGGAATTAAATTGAACCAAGCTTTTGGTAAATTTTTAAGATCTTCTACAGATCCTCCTTCAGGAATTATTTGATTAATTTCAATATCCAGATCTCGTAATAAACGTCTTAATTCACGACAATCGTGTTGATTATGAAAACCCAATGTAAAAATTCCAATTATATTGACAGAAGGCGCATCAGTTAGAAATTGATCCCATTTTTCTTGTCTATGACATCTATCTAAATAATATCGAACCACCTGTTCTAAAGTTCTATCCGCTGCTTGAATTTCATTTACTTGATAATGATCAACATCTGCAAAAATGACGTCGGAATCAGAAATTATGGATGCTCTATTCACAAAGTTCTGTAAATCTTCTTGCAAAATACTAGAAGTACATGTAGGTGTCAATATAATAAGATCAGGGTGTTCCTCTTTATCTTTCCGGAGAATATTATCTACAACTCTTTCTTGAGATCCACGTGCTAGTACGTGACGATCTACTATGCTAGCAGTTGCGGCAGTAAAATCTCTTTCACGTTCTAACATAGAACGCATTACATTAAAATAATCATCTCCTAGAGGAGCGTGCATAATGGCATGCACATTTTTGAAAGAACTAGCTACTCGTAGGGTTCCAATATGAGCAGGACCAGCATACATCCAATAGGCTAATTTCACTTTATCTCTATCTCAATTTAATCTGTATTCCAATCCTACACCGCAAAAATATCCCTTTCTCTATTTAGAATCTTATCGAAATCATATTTCCCTTCTATAAGTCTTTTTTCAATTCAATAATACTGTTCCACCTGGGACGGAAGGATTCGAACCTTCGAAATAACAGGACCAAAACCTGCTGCCTTACCGCTTGGCCACGCCCCATTATTGTTTTATAATAATCCATTAAGATAAATTGATGCAATGTTTCATTTGAATCTGAATTACATTATTATAATTCGATTCGCTATGCAATTATGCATAACCGGAGGGGCATAGATTCTTGAGTTAATCAGATATCTAACTATAGGGGAACCTAAAAAGAAACAAGAATATACATTCATTGGTCATTTCCTATCAGAATAGGTAAAATATTGTATAAATAAATGATCCCTTCCAACTCGAAGACTAAAAGTCTAATCTTGTCCAACAATTCGATGGATTGGACAAATACTTTTAGATCTTTACATTATTCATCGGAGAATCAAAATGTCAGTTATCCTCAACTTCCATATTTGTCTAGACGATGTCGCTTTTCATTTGAATAATCCCTTTTTTGCCAAATTGCCTGAAGCTTATGCAATTTTTGATCCAATTGTTAATGTAATGCCCATTATCCCTCTGTTCTTTTTTTTATTAGCCTTTGCTTGGCAAGCTGCCGTAAGTTTTCGATAACGATAATCTAAGTTTTTATCAATTTTTGTTTGTATTCACTTGATACGGAAAAAACATATATATATTTTTTTTTCTATCATTTTATTCTGATTAGTTATTACAAATTATTATTAGTTAGTTGTTACAATTTAACAATTTCTAATTGGATCATTTTCATTCACTAAAGTGATGTAACACTCTTTTTCCTTGTTCTGATGTTTATTTTGTGATACATCTATTCTCGACAGATCAAAATAACTTTAGTCAATATCAACGGCATCACAGTTGTAGTTTAGTTGATTAGCTAGTGATTAGAATATGTTATTTTCTAATAACATATCTTTCAATATTCTATTTAAAGAACGAGTAAGGATGATAATTTATCTATTCCAAATTTTCTTCTATTTTAGACACAGACTGTACTTGTTTCAACAAGTTTAGGATAGTTTAATTAGTATTCGAATTCCTATTTATCCTGTTCAATTTCGAGCAAAGAAGAAAAGAGAAACAGAATAGATTCAATTTTGAATCTGCTTTTTTTCTTTGCTCAGCCAATGCCAATATATGATACAAAAATTGATGATCTATTCCGTTTTCTAATAAGAATAATTTCGGAGATTACATAATGCTTACTCTTAAGCTGTTCGTTTACACAGTAGTGATATTTTTTGTTTCTCTCTTTATCTTTGGATTCCTATCAAACGATCCAGGACGAAATCCTGGGCGTAAAGAATAGAAAAGAAGATTAGAAAGTAGATTTTGTAAAAACCCCTTATAGGTTTTGAGGAGTCATCTCAGACTGAACGGAGAGAGAGGGATTCGAACCCTCGGTACAAAATAGTTTGTACAACGGATTAGCAATCCACCGCTTTAGTCCGCTCAGCCATCTCTCCTAGATGGCGGATCTAAAATGAATATAGCATTTCACTAAATAAAGACCAACATTTGTGAGAATCCAATTTTCTTTTTTTATTCCATTCCAAACAATTTTTCGCTCTAGCCCGGCCAGTATCTGGCCAGGCCATTATCTTTCCTAGATAAGGAATTAATTGACTCAATTATGAAGAATACAGTGCTCTACCTAATCTGAAAGCTAAAATCATTATTAGAAAAGTAACAGCAATAAAAAGGGCTATCAAAATTTGACCTTGTGATATCATTTCTTATATTTCTTTTTATGTATTCTATTTTTATCTTATATATTTTTTAATTCCAATTATTTAAGATTAGAATCTGGATAAGATGTTCTAGATTGGATTGAAAATGTATAGATCATATTGAAGGGTAAAAAAGAGATTTCAAAGACTAAAAGTGGATCATTTTTTATTTTCTATATCTGTCATAAAGAAAAACTAATTCCAAATTACTTGAATTATTCTAAAGAATGTGTTAATAATCATAACAACTATCTATAATTAGACTAGTTACTAAAGAAAAAAATCATACTATTAGTCATGGTACAATATTGGGATTTTTCTTGTAAGAGTAAAAACAAAACAATAAGGTAAGGGACGGAAGAAGTGAAAAGAAACTATTTGTTTGCATTAGATTCTTATTAAAATCTAAAAATTACTTTTTATTTTCCTTCCCTATTGGACAAAAAATCGATCTGTATGATACAATGAAATTGTGGCGGGTATAGTTTAGTGGTAAAAGTGTGATTCGTTCTATCATTATATTCAACAGAGTTGAAGGATCTTTCAACTCTCGTTTCTATTTTTTTATTCTAAAAAACTCTATTTACTATATAGGTTCTAAACCTCTCCTATGAATACCCTGGGTCAGGAAAGGAATTGTGCGCATTCTCGTCATTTGAATTTGGAATGATAAAATGACCATATTTTCCATTCAAGATGGCGAAACAGAATGTAGAATTTTTGAAAGGATTAGACCGATCTATCTAATCGGATCAATCAAAGATCCATGGATATCAAAATATTCTTTTTCATCGTAACTAAACTAAATGTTCAACTACGAGAATAACAAAAGTTGGAGTCAAATAGCTAGGTAACAGTGACTTTGGTTTACTTTAGTCACCGTGATTTTGTTTGAGCTCGGTGAAATTTGATTTCCTCTAGGATCGCAATCAGTAGAAATAGGGAACGAAGTAATTAGAAAGATTTTTGAGTCCAATATTAAGAATTTTTCATCTTATCTTTCTATAGGGATCATCTATCAAGTGAATAGGTATTTTCTATTTTAGGTTCTTCACCTGAAGTTAAGAGTAAAGAACTACAAATACAACTAACATAGATGTTATGGAGCAGAGCATAAATAATTTATGTATTATGTGAAAAAGCGTTTTTTTTTTCAGACCTCCCTTTCTATCTCTCTCTCATGGAGGAGCCGAATGAAATGAAATTTTCATGTTCGGTTCTGAATTAGAGGCGTTAATCAACGTCGACTATAACCCCTAGCCTTCCAAGCTAACGATGCGGGTTCGATTCCCGCTACCCGCTCATTCATCTTTCTTATTCTTATTTCATTTTTCATGTCCATGTTACCTACCTATTCTTTCTCTTTCGTTCCCGAATCTCGTTGTGAATAGAGAAAAAATCATACTTTTTTATTCCCAATCGAGAAAGTATTTCAAGGAATCATGAAAATAAAGCGTCCATCGTCTAATGGATAGGACAGAGGTCTTCTAAACCTTAGGTATAGGTTCAAATCCTATTGGACGTAATAATTCGTCGTTATACTTTGCTTTGTTAAATGTCGCAAAATGATTTTTTAGCTCTTTTAGACTATTTCGAGCATAATAAAAAGTTGGAGATTTTCTTGAATAGCTTCTTTTAAGAGATCTTCCGCTTCTTGCGTGAATGCCCCAGTAGAACGTATAATTTCTCCAAACTGGGGTTTCTTTTTTACTAAAGACTCGCGCAAGTTAGAAATAAATTTTTTAACTTGTACGATCTCTAATACATCTAGATATCCATTTGTTCCGGTATAAATCATAGCTATTTGTTCTTCCACTGTCAGAGGATCTGATTGAGATTGCTTGAGCAACTCGCGTAATCGTTGACCTCTTGCCAATTGATCTTGCGTAGTTTTATCAAGATCAGAAGCGAATTGTGCAAAAGATTCTAACTCTGCAAGTTGAGCTAATTCTAATTTTAATTTCCCAGCTACTTGTTTCATAGCTTTCATCTGAGCTGCGGATCCTACTCTAGATACGGAAAGACCCACATTAATGGCAGGTTGAATTCCTGCATTGAATAGATCAGCTGACAAGAAGATTTGTCCGTCGGTAATGGAAATGACGTTAGTGGGAATATAAGCTGAGACATCTCCAGCTTGAGTTTCAACTATTGGTAAAGCAGTCAAACTACCTCCACCTAACTGTGAATTTAATTTAGCTGCTCTTTCTAATAAGCGAGAATGTAAATAGAAAACATCTCCTGGATAAGCTTCCCGGCCAGGTGGCCTTCTTAATAGAAGAGACATTTGTCGATAAGCTTGTGCTTGTTTGGAAAGATCATCATAAATGATTAATGTATGTTGTTCTTTATACATAAAGTATTCGGCTAAAGCTGCTCCTGTATAAGGAGCAAGATATTGTAATGTAGCAGGAGAATCTGCAGTTTCCGCTACCACAATGGTATACTCCATTGCGCCACGTTCTTGGAACGTATTAACTACCTGAGCTACCGAAGAAGCTTTTTGACCAATAGCGACATAAACACATATTACATTCTGATTTTTTTGATTTAGAATTGTATCTGTAGCTACTGCCGTCTTACCGGTCTGTCTGTCCCCAATAATCAATTCTCGCTGACCGCGTCCTATAGGGATCATAGAATCAATAGCAATAAGACCCGTTTGAAGAGGTTCATATACAGAACGTCTTGAAATAATACCTGGAGCGGGAGATTCGATCAATCGAGATTGGGAAGATGAGATCTTCCCCTTACCATCAATAGGTCGAGCTAGCGCATTTACAACTCGACCTAAATAAGCATCACTTACTGGTATCTGAGCAATTTTCCCCGTTGCTCTCACGGAACTACCCTCTTGTATCATCAAACCATCACCCATTAATACAGCTCCAACATTATCTGATTCTAGATTTAGGGCAATACCTACTGTACCATCTACAAATTCTACTAATTCCCCTGCCATTACTTTATCAAGACCATGAATACGAGCAATGCCATCTCCTACTTGAAGTACAGTGCCAATATTAACAACCTTGACTTCGTTATTATATTGTTCAATCTGTTTACGTATCATACTACTGATTTCATCGGGTCGAATAGTTACCATTAACACTAGTTAATTCTCTTTTGAAAAATAAGACCTAGATTATACGAATAGAGTTTCATTGAAAACAAAAAACATAAGTATATATGAATATATATATTATAGATATATATATAATTTATAGAATTTATATATATATATATTATTATTAATTAATCAGTTATGAATCAGTTATGTTTTTCATGGCTAGGAGCAAGTCGATATTATGTTCGATCGTACGTAAATGTAACTCGCTATTCAGACGATTATTCAGAGTTCCTAGAGCTCTTTGGAGAGCTTGGCGAGAAATTTGTTGTCGAACCTTTTCAATTACTCTTTGTTGTTCCAAGTGAACGGTTTCATTCTTTGAATTTTCTAACTGTTTCAAATTAACAGAAGCAACATTGATAAGCTTTTCTTTTTCTTGTTCTATTTCAGAGTATCCATTTTCCCGAATTTCACGCGCTCGCATTTCTACTTCGCGTAAGCGAGCCCGGGCTTGCTCAAGCTGATTAGCAGCTCCTTTACATAATTCTTCAGAACTCTGAATAGTACTCACTATTTTCTGTTTACGGTTATCTAATAAATTACTTAATGAAAGTAGATTATCTATTCATAAGTTGAACGAATAATCTCTTCCCAAACCGAACACGAATCTTTCGATTCATTCGGCTTTCCCGCTCGGTTTTTTACCAAGCCTACCCTTTTCGTTCATATTATGTAAATAAAAAAAAAAAAAAGATCAATCTATCAAAGACCGAAATCTACGAAGGGCTCTTTTGCCAAAAGGGGTTTTTTATTATCAACTGAGTTGTTGTTTTTTCGTATTTTTTCTTGAATAAATTCGCTTTTGTGTAGGTCGTCGGTTCCGCATTTAAACCCCAAAAATTGGATTGGATGGGAGATTAGGACTATTTTTCAGTAGATAGATTGAATAATTCCATTGATATGAATGTTATATATCGAATTAACCTCCAACTATGCCTTTGAACTCATCTCATATTAGCACAGCGGTTGAAAGAGTACCAGTTTTGCTTGGACTTCAAGCAGTTTAGCTTTAACCATTCTAAAGATTTTCCCATATTGGTTGGGATTGGTCAAAAATTTCCCAATCAATTACGAAATGCTATAGTTCTTCCATATTGATTTTTTTTTAGAAGTAATTCGTTGAGATCATGCACTTTTCTATCTACAAAATGCAGTTGGTTGGATCCAGCTAGATTATTCAAATATACAACTCGCACACACTCCCTTTCCGAAATAGGTCAGTACACCAAGCACCACACTGAGATTTATTATATTTGTTTCTAAAATATTGGTATTTAACCTGAAACCCTCAGCGGAGGATAAAAAAATTAGGGAAATGAAAGAATCAGTTACATTTTTCATACGCTCTCCCCTCATAGATAAGGATACTTTCACAAAGTTTTTTCTCCAACTCGATTCATTCTGGATAAACAGATTTCGAGTACTTAGTAAGTCCCAGGTCCCGCATAACGATAAATAAGGATAGAATAAAAAAAAACTTTGCTCAACCTATCTACTTCTCCGAGTGTCGCAAGTCTTTCTGACCAAAACAAGTGACGTATAAGTCCATTATTTATGGATCAGCCCCTCCCCTATTGGCTGAACAAGAAAATTGATAAAGGGGGGGGGTCCTTAAAATCCCAAAGGATACGGATTTTAGTCTCCGAGATTAAACAAATGGATTAGCAAATAAAAGTGCTAGAGCTACAACTAATCCATAAATAGTTAAAGCTTCCATAAAAGCTAAACTTAGCAGTAAGGTACCTCGTATTTTACCCTCCGCCTCTGGTTGTCTCGCAATACCTTCAACAGCTTGTCCCGCAGCAGTGCCTTGACCAATGCCAGGTCCAATAGAAGCAAGGCCTACGGATAATCCAGCAGCAATAACGGAAGCAGCAGAAATCAAAGGATTCATGGTAATCTCCTCTTAGATTAATAAATGGTGGATAATATGATAGTTTTATCTATTGATTTGATTGTTCACGTTCAACTAGAGAACAATTTCTTTTCTTTGAAAACAACTCAATTTTGATTCGACAAAATGGTATTAAAAAATTCTATAATACAAAAAAGGTAAATCCTCTACCCTTACCCTTATATTATATTCTTTTTTAGATGAAATATCCTATCTCTAAAGAATTAGAGATAGAATATATAAACAAACTATGTACATAAAACGTATGTATCCCTTCGAGTCATTGCTCGAAACCGGGATACACACATAGTTTACTAAACTAATTCCCATTAGTAAACCTATTTATTAATGTAGATATGAATCTACAAATATGATCTATTCTATCTATTGATTTTATCGACGGGTGAGGTGATCCTTAATCTTTCGACTAAGATCTTAGAGATTCAGTATTTTCATTTATGACTATAATTAAGGGAGAATCAAAATGGAAAGAACATTTAACGTTTTATAAATGAGCAAATGATTATTATTAATTTGAATTAAAAGACTAAGTCCAATTAATTAATGATGACCCTCCATGGATTCTCCTATATAAGCTGCGGCTAGAGTTGCAAAGATTAGAGCTTGAATGCCACTTGTAAATAATCCTAGGAGCATTACAGGTATAGGTACCACTAAAGGTACTAAGGAAACAAGAACGGCAACTACCAATTCGTCAGCTAATATATTTCCAAAAAGTCGAAAACTAAGTGATAGAGGTTTCGTAAAATCTTCTAATATGTTAATCGGTAAAAGTATTGGGGTTGGTTGAATATATTTACCAAAATAGCCTAAACCCCTCTTTGTAAGACCTGCATAAAAATAAGCTACTGATGTGAGCAAAGCTAGAGCTACTGTAGTATTAATATCATTTGTAGGCGCGGCTAATTCCCCATGAGGTAATTGAAAAATTCCCCAGGGGAAAAGAGCACCTGCCCAATTAGAAACAAAGATAAATAGAAACATGGTTCCTATAAAAGAAACCCAAGGACCATATTCTTCTTCGCCAATCTGAGTTCTAGCCAAGTCCCGAACAAATTCGAGAACATATTCCACAAAATTTTGAGCTCCGTTTGGAACAATTTGTGGGTCTTGAACAGCTAGAGTAGCTGAACTTAATAATATAGCAATTACAATCCAGGAAGTTATAAGTACCTGTGCATGAACTTGGAACCCCCCTATTTGCCAATAAAAATGCTGACCTACTTCCACACCGGATATCTCATAGAAAAAATTCAGCGTGTTAATAGGAAATTGTACAATATTCATATTACCCTTTCTATATAAAGATGAATTAAAAAAAAAATGATTTTGGTTCAATGACCGATTCCTCAATTATTTCACTATCATCAGTCAGGCTACGAAAGAAAATAATGAAATGATTATTTCATTGATTAAGAAGATTTCTGTATTTCTAGACAAATATATCTTAATCCATTCTCTAAGATTTGGGAATAGTAGCCAACTTAGTTTTAGCTTCTCTTTTTTTTTGTCTATTCACTTTTTAGAAAATTACAATGCTCTACCCGTGCGAATTGCTAAAATTAATTTATTTAGGATCAGTCGGATTGGTCCTCTACCATCATCATTGGCTGGGATTGGGATATCCACGAGATCCGGGTCACAATCTGTATCAACTAAGCAAATTGTGGGAATACCCAAAGTTCTACATTCCCGAATAGCAGTATATTCTCCTTTTTGATCGAGAATTATTACAATATCGGGCAATTTTTTCATGTATCTAATACCTCCCAGATCTTCCTGTAATTTGTTCAATTCTCTCCTGAGTATTGCTGCTTCTTTCTTCGTAAATTGATCAAATCCTCCCGTCTTTTTTTTTTTCATTAAATTTTTGAATTTTTCAAGTCTTGCTTCTGTAGTAAACCAATTAGTTAACATACCCGCGAACCATTTTTTGTTTACATAATGACATCGAGCTGCTAAAGCAGCTAATTTAGCTGCATCAGCTGTTTGATGTTTTGTACCAACTATCATAAATTGTTTTCCTCTTTTTGCTCCATCAAACACAAAATCACAGGCTTCTGATAAAAAACGAGCGGTATAAGTCAAATTTATAATATGACTATTTTTACGTTCTTTAAAAATGTAAGGTGCCATTTTAGGATTCCATTTTTTTGTCTCATGACCAAAATGAACTCCTACTTTTACCATCTCTTTCAAATTGATGTTCCAATTTTTTTTCGTCATTTTATTCTTTTACTTTTTAATATGAACTGGATGTAATATCTACATTCCAATGGAATGGGTTAGATTGCTTGCCGTAGCATACTTGGTACAAGTATTCATTTGATTTTTTATTTCTTTTTATACAATTAAAGCAAATTGTTAGATTTCTTTCTTTACTCGTTTTGATTTTTTCTTTATTTTGACTAGTTTTTTTAGAACTTTTTTTTTTTGTTTTTGCAATAAAAATTGAAAGAAAAAATCTTTCACTTTTCTTCTAAATATACTTTTCTTACTCATTTTCGGATCTATTTTACTCCGTTTTTTCAAAGGGTTGAATCCAGTACCAACAGGTATCATTCTCCCGAGAATAACATTTTCCTTCAAGCCCTTCAACCAATCAATGCGACCTTGAAGAGCAGATTTCGCTAAGATCCGAGCAGTTTCCTGAAAACTCGCTTCCGATAGAAAACTTTGAGTATTCAGAGATGCCTTTGTCATTCCCAATAAAATGGTTCGATAGTTTATTCTTTTTTCGAGAGCACGATCCATTCTTTGTGCTTGTGATAATCCAATGAGTTCTCCGGGTAAAAAAAGACTATTTAGTCCATTTTCAAAATTTTTATTTTCGGACTTTTCGACATCTACAACTAAAACTTTCGATGTAATTTGGCGCACAATAATTTCTATATGCTTATCAGAAATTTGTACCCCCTGGGATCGATAAATCTTTTGAATTTCATTGACCAACTGATTCTGACTATCCTTCATAGTTATTCTAACACTGGTGAATGACCCCCAAAAGTTTCCAAAAAATCTTGCCAGGTGTCTGTTCAATTCTTTAAATTTTTTTTTTCGATTTTTCGATATTAAAGTATTCGAGCGGGCTTCTGATAATTGTTCAACTTTAGGAAGACCTTGAATTATATCATCGGATTTTAATCTTTCGTATGACATGGTCATTAATGTATCTCCTTCGTAAAGAATTTTCCCATAATAACTATTATGAGTTGCTCCTCGAGTACCCAAATAGGGTTTAGCTAATCTAATGATAAAAGATTCCTCACGAATAGCTACAATTTGACCAGATTCTTGGAGTTGTTTATCTTCGAATATCCATATACTTTTGCAAAAAAATTGTCCAAGGCTGACTACTGGAAATGTTTTTTCAAAAAAATTGGATAGGGAAAAGTACAAATTAAAATTGAAAAGAATATTTCTGCATGAATCAAATTGATAAATTTCCCTCTTTTCGTTCATAAAATAGCATTTAGCTACTTGAAAAGTATTCGAGTCATTGTTAGAAATTGAACGTTCATTTAGTAATACTTTTTTATAAGTCATCAAACGACAGTATGGAAAACGACTAGCAATACTATGTAAATAACCCAGGAGACCTGACAATGCAATTTTTTTATTTGCATCCGACTTTTTTACTGTATTTAAGCTTTTTAAATCATTAAACAAAACGATTTGCAAAAAATCAGAAGTAGACAGAATAATAAAAGATTTCTCTTTTTTATTCTCATTAGGTACTGAACGAATAGTTCCCTTACTAAGTAATTTACTTTGATCATTCGAAACAAAAGAATTAGTGTGACCTAATTTGTTATGAAACAAAAATGGAGAACTTGCCATATTAAAAAAAGGGTATTTCAGCAAGCTAATTTGAATCATATTGATAATGATCTTATTTGTTCTTACTGAAATGAGAGAAGCATAAGCCTTTTTTCTTTTGAATCTGGGCCTTCCGTCTAATTGATTTTCAAGAAAATTCCTTTCTTTTTCAATCGAATAACCCCCGAGAATATTCCCATATTTTATCATTTTTGAACTAGGGTCATTCAAAAAAGCAAAAATGTTGTTATTTTCATTTTTATAGAAAATAGATTCTATAGGCATTCTAAGAATTAAATGAGGATAAGGGATTCTTCGCTTTCCCAATTGTTTATCACACCATAATGGTCTGATGAGTTCATTTTTTACCCTCATATTGTTGGTATTTTCAAAAAGAATGGTGCAATCGATAGAGTCTTGATGCTCGTTAGCTATGGTTCGATCAGTTTCGAGATAATTGAAGATTTTTTTCCCTCTTTCAAAACAGTTTGAGTCAACTGATTCGTGTTTCACCTGATCCACTGAATAATTCGAAAGTGATTTATGTTTGTAAAGAAGAAGTTCTGTAATATCCACTTGATCTTGATCTTTATGAAAAGCAGATTCATATATCCCTCCCGATAATACCCATAAATGAGTTGTCTTTTCTATTAAATTAGACGGCATAGGGATATTCCAGTGCATTTCTCCTGTCAGGCCAGAATATATAGATTTCTTTACTTTCTCTTTAAAAGGGGGTTTTTTTGCACGAATCTCAGCAATTATTTGTTCCGATTCCACGAGTTGATTATTCTGAATGAATAGCAAGCTTTCTGGCGGAATCGTTAAGTTTTGTACTTCATATTGGTTATCGATAGTCACGTCTAAACTATTATGACATATATAAGCAGGGTGCCCATGACGGGTGCGGGTAGGAAAAACGAAATTTTCGTTGAATTCCATTTTCCCGGTGAACGGGGCTCGTATATGTTCTGCAATGTCACCCGTAAATACCCCACCAGTATGAAAAGTCCTTAATGTTAGTTGAGTTCCCGGCTCTCCAATTGATTGACCTGCAATAATGCCAACTGCTTCTCCTAATTCGATTAAGTTACTATGAGTAGTATTCCAACCATAACATAATTGACAAATACAAGATATACTTTTGCAAGTAAAAGGGGTTCGTATATATATTGGTTGTATTTGGAAATAATAGAATTGATTGGCAAGTTTAATCCCAATATCTTCATTGCGCGTGGCAATACATCTTCCCTTTATATATACATCATCTGCTAATACGCGCCCAATGAGTGTTTGTAGAACAAATTGATTTTTGATTGTTTCTTGATCTTGAATAAGATTGACAAAAAGACCTTGGATAGTACCACAATCTACTTTACGTACAACGAGGTGTTGTACTACTTCAACAAGTCTACGTGTGAGATATCCAGCATCTGCTGTTCGTATAGAAGTATCTACAACTCCTTTACGAGCACCGTAACAGGAAATAATATATTCTGTTAAGGAAAGTCCTTCCCGTAAATTTCCTTGAATGGGGAGATCGACAATTTTTCCTTGAGGATCTGACATTAATCCTCTCATACCTACTAATTGGTGAACTTGAGATATACTTCCTCTAGCTCCTGAAAAGGACATCATATGTACTGGATTAAGAGGATCAGTCATCTTAAAATTCGGATTCATTTCTCGTTTCAAATATTCACTGGTAGCATGCCATATCTCAATCAATTGACGTAATTTTTCCACTGCATGTACATTTCCATAATCATGATGTCTTTCCGAAGCAAACCCTTGTTGTTGCACATCTTGGATAAGCCATAGTTTAGCTGGTGTTGTTAAAAGATCATCAATTCCTAATGAAATAGCTGCATCGGTAGCTTGCTGGAAACCTAAAATCTTCAGTTGATCTAATACATGTGATGTATATGTCATTCCAAATTGATTTACGAATCTTTTAATAAGGTGCTTCATAACAAATTTATCCATCCCTTTATTAAAAAAGGGTACTTCAAAAGGAAAGGGTACTTTGAATTTAGGTTGTATCATAAGAATAAAATGGGTATTTTGAATTTAGGTTGTATCATAAGAATAAAATATCTCCATTTTGGATAAAATCTCCCCAAAATGGGTTGGGGAGTAGGAATCGGCAATGGGTTTAAGCTCCAAAGCTCCCTTAATCTTTATCTCTGCATGAATGAAAGGATCATAAGATTAATAACATTAAATTCTGAATAGTGACAGTTCTTGTCGGATATCATAAGTCCACAAGCCTTTTATAGCTTCTTCTATTTCTCGATTAAAACGAATACGACCAACGGTCGTTCGAATGTATTTATTAAGTATTTCCCCCACTCTACATTTTCTTATTCGAAAATGATCATAGATTTCGTAGAAGGTACCGAAAGATTCATATTGAACTTCGATAGGAAGTTCTCGATTTACTGAATTAATAATAGAGGTATCTATATCTCTCCTCCATCGGAGCCATAAAGGACTGTCTAAATCAATTTGTTTTTGTTCATAAGCTTTAAGCGCATCATCATAGCTATAAAACGAAGGTGAGACGATCTTCTTTTTTGAATTATTCGGGTGGTATCTATTTTCATAAATGCCGTGGTTTTTTTGAATAGTGGATCTATAAAGTCCTAGAAGCATATCTTGAGTCGGTACACAAATAGGGTCTCCTATAGTTGGAGAGATAAGATTGAGATGAGAAAACATAAGTAAACGAGCTTCTACTTGAGCTTCCATAGATAAAGGTATGTGGACAGCCATCTGATCTCCGTCAAAGTCTGCATTAAATCCTGCACAAACCAATGGGTGTAACCGAATGGCACGTTCTTTTATTAAAATGGGTAGAAATGCTTGTATTCCTAATCTGTGTAAGGTGGGTGCTCGATTTAACAATATAGGATGTCTTTGGATAGTCTGTTTAAGTACGTTCCATATAATAGGTTTCCTATCTCGAATTAAAAATTTAGCAGTTCTTAGATTGGGAGCAATCTGTCGTTCAACTAGATCACGAATTAAAAATGCTTGAAAAAGCTCTATTGCGATTTCTCGGGGTAATCCACATTGATACAATGAGAGATGGGGACCTACCACAATAACAGAACGACCTGAATAATCGACCCGTTTTCCAAGTAAATTTTCACGAAATCTTCCTTCTTTCCCTTGGAGGAAATCTGAGAACGATTTATAAGGTCTATCCTTATTATCTTTTACCGGTTGCGCGCCTATACTGTTATCAAGAAGTGCATCTACAGCTTTTTGGACTAATTTCTTTTTATCAAACAATAAATTTGGTATTAGAAATGCACGAGTCCATTCTATGGATTCTAAAAGATTATTATTTCGACGGATCACTTTTAGATAAAGTTCATTGAGATCCGAAGTAATCACTCCACCTTCATTTAATTTATACATTGGCCTCAGGTCGGGAGGAAGAACTGGTAATAGGCATAAAACCATCCATTGTGGTTCTACATTTGTTTGAAGAAAATATTGAGCAAATTTCATCCGTCTAACCAGGCGATCCTTTCTTCTTTGAAGTGAGAGAAGTTTTTTCTTGGTACTATCATATAGTTTTCTCAAAGGAGAATCTTTTTTCAAAAATTGGATTGGTGACTCCCCCGACAAAAATAATATAGATATTTTCGTATCTATTTCCTTCCATTCTCTATATGAATGATCTATAATCATTTGCAGATTTAGACCGGCTAATTGTTCTTTGATAGCTTTTCCTCCAGTGGCAATTTCTCGCTCTTGAAATAGCGCAAAATCCCAAGAGAGATAAGAAGCAATTTCCTTTGCCCAAGATTTAGACTCATATTCACGAAGTTTTCCATGAAATCGCAATAAAGTTGGCTTGTTAACTGTGGGCCTAGTAATAAAAACATTTGGATAGGTTTATCTTTTTTTCCCCCCCTCAGAATCGGACATGAAAGTTTCTTCTCATCCGGCTCAAGTAACTATACCCAAATGGAAAGTGATTATGTATCACTATGCACAAAATGTGCTCTCTGATACAAACAATGTTTCCCGACGGTTTTCATCCCCAAGCGATAAAACTAAATAGTTACTCTTTGCTCAAGTGCCAAGTGAATTCGATTATTGGTTTACAATTCGTATTATAACATAAATATGTTATGTAATTAATGAGCAGTCTTCTCCCTTTTGAACGATACATTTCTTTGTGAAAGACCTTTAATTTATTGTGAAATTCATATGGGATTTACTTGTCTCTATCTCTTTATTAATTGATCCTGTAGGTTTCTGTTTTACTTCGATGGTTACAATACTATTTGAAGCATATGTGCGATGAATAGACTCCTATAACCATATTTTTTCTTTGGTCTAGAATAAAAAGAAAAATGAAACAGATTCTTTATTCCATTTTCTTTCTGTTTCTAATAAAAGAAGTATTTTTACGAAGTCCAATTAGCAATTGAAATGAATATACAAGATATTAACCCTAGATTCATTCCTTTTTATCAACATGGTTCTAATTCTGAGCTTCATGCCCCTCTTGCCGAGGGACGTGTCAGAGATAAGGGCATCCCAATTAGATTGAATAGGATGACAGTTCCTATGGATCTGTATAATCGGAGCTTGTGATCAAGTCACACATCGCAGTATACTGGGTCGTCTAATTCTTTACGAGTTTTATCTAATAGATTCGCGATATAACTGGGACGTCGTTTGAAATACCAAATATGAACAACTGGACATGCCAGTTTAATGTATCCCATTCGATATCTTCGAATTCGAGGATCAATAACAAGTTCAACTCCACATTGAGTACAAAAATTGGAGTTGTAGTTTTCCTTCTCATTTTCTATCATTGGAGGTTTTACACAAGCACAAACTCCCCTTTTCTTAGGTCCAAATATCCTTTCACAAAGTAATCCATCTCTTATTGGTTCATAAGTTCTATAATCTAAAATCTGTTCTGCAGTCACTTGTCCGACTCTTTCTCCATTAGGTAATATTCTTTCAGACCAAGCGAGAATCTGCTCGGGAGAAACTAATCCAATTTGAAGTTGTTCGTGTTTATTCTGGTCATTCATAAAAAATAAATTTTGATTCATTTTGATCAAACTTCCTTCTTATCTATCTGAAAGTCTATCTCAGATAGAATAGTATGATTCAATTCTAGAGCTAAAGATCGTAGTTCTCGACTGAGCAATCGGAAAGATTCTGTAAAAGTGGTAGGTTTAGGCATTGGTTCTCCGTTGAAAATGGCACCAAATATTTTTTCACGAGTGTCCATATGATCAGATTTTAAAGTAAGTATCTCGTGTAAAATATAAGCAACACCAAAACCTTCTAGAGCCCAAACTTCCATTTCTCCTACTCGTTGTCCTCCTCTGGAGGATTTTCCTTTTAGAGGTTGTTGTGTAACCAACGCATAAGGTCCACGGGAACGTGCATGAATTTTGTCGTCAACTTGATGACACAATTTCGATATATAAGCTATTCCTATTGTAACAGGTTGTTCAAAAACCTTTCCTGTTCTTCCATCAATTAATCTATGTTTTCCAGGATTATCCGTTTCAAATACCCATGGATTAGCTGTTTGCTCGCTAGCTTTATAAAGCTCAGAAAACACTAGTTTTCTAGAAGCTTCTCGCTCGTACCTTTCGTCAAAAGGTGGAAGTCTATAATGTTTGTTCATTAGTTTTCCTGCTAAACCAAGTAAACATTCAAAGATCTGTCCTACATTCATTCGTGAAGGTACCCCTAATGGATTTAATACCATGTCCACCGGTGTTCCATTTTGTAAATAAGGCATATCTTGCCTGGGCAAAATGATTGAAATAATACCTTTATTACCATGCCTTCCCGCTACTTTATCACCCACTTGTATTTTACGTTTTTGTAAAATATATACATGAACTCTTTCTACAATATCGCCGAGATAATCGTCTTCCTCCTCCTCGAACTCCTGAAAGCATCTCACATCGATAACTCGACCTTTTACACCTTTAGGGACTCTAAAACAATTTTCTTTTCCAGTAGGTGCCTTAATATCAAATAAAGCTTGTAATAATTTTCCTTCTGGAGTATTTATTAGTGAGTCTTCTTCTGCTTCCAGTATTAATTTACCTACTAATATATCACCTGTTTCTACCCAAGATCCTATCATTACAATGCCGTTTTCGTCCAGATGACGGAGTAAGTAAGCATTTAAATGAGGTATTTCTCTAGTTATTACTTCAGGGCCCTGGTCCGTAAAATAAGCTCCAATTTTGTATCTTACGATCTGAAAAGAAGTAAAAATGTCTTCATATACCAGACGTTCACTAATAAGTATTGCATCTTCAAAATTGTACCCTTCCCATGGCATATAGGCCACTAAAATGTTTTTTCCCAAAGAAAGTTCTCCCCCTGCTGTAGCTGCGCTGTCTGCTATAATTTGTCCCCTCTTTACATATTCCCCTTGGCGAACTCGGGGTTTTTGATGCATACAAGTATCACTATTAGAACGTTGATATAGAATCAATTCTGTTTCTATATTGTCTCGAGCAATAGATGAAGTTATGATTATATTTTCACCATCAATATACTTTATTTTTCCCCCTTGCTTGGCTATAGCTACACTTCCTGAATCTAGAGCTACTTGACCCTCCAATCCAGTTCCAACAATACACTTCTCAGGTTGAACAAGTGGAAGTGCTTGACGCTGCATATTAGAACCCATTAAAGCACGATTCGCATCATTATGTTCGATAAAAGGAATAAGGCAAACTCCAACGGAAAAATATTGGGAAGGGAAAATACTTCTGAAATGAATTTGGTCCCATGCAAAAAATAAAAATTCTTGTTGAAATCGAGCTGCAACCAATTGTTCCTCTGGAACCCCTTGATTTAATGCCAGAGAATTTCCTATAGCTATCCGATAGTATTCATCTTCTCCCGGTAATAGATAAACCATATGGTCTTTGTTCGATCTCTCAGATAGCCTATAGAATGGACTTTGTAAAGAGCCGTAATGACCAAGCGTTGCATAAATAGATAACGATCCAATAAGCCCAACATTTATTCCTTCGGATGTCGTAATCGGACAAATACGTCCATAATGACTAGGATGTATATCCCGTGTACGAAAAGTAGACGTTCGACTTGTCAATCCTCCAGGGCCCAAAGAGCTCACTTTTCGACTATGAACTATTTCTGCCAACGGATTAGTTTGATCCAAAAATTGTGATAAGGGATGTAACCCAAAAAAATGACGAAAAGTTTCCGTTAATGAAATGAAAGTTTCCAATTTAATAAGAGTTATTCTCTTTTTAGCATTGATTGATACTGATACAGGTAATAAAGTTTTTTCAACTGCTTCTCTGAAATCATATAGAGCTAATCGTAATTGCTCTTGTAATAAATCTGCTACAGAACGAATATATCGATTTTGTAAGTGATCTATATCATCAGGTGTACCTGCTCCAAATTGCACTTTTATAAGGTAATCCACAGCAGCCAATATATCGTGCGGTAATAATAAAAATTCGTTCTCGGATATATCAAGACTTAGTTTTTTATTCAGATTTCGTCGACCAATCTTTCCTAATAAACATTTCGTTCGAAAAAATGTTGTTACTTTTTCATATATAGACTCAAAATCCAATTCTCCTTCTTCTTCTCCTTCTTCTTCTCCTTCTTCTTCATTTTCGTCACTTATGTAAAGTTTTTTATAAAGTTTCAAAATAGCTTTCCGCTTCCCGCCATACCAATCGTACTTGTATGTAGAATACTCCTTTGAATATTGGAAAAATGCTTTAACATTCTTATAGTTAAAAATATCTTCGGAATTTAGACCCATAGCTAATAAAAAAAGTAAAACAGATATTTTTTTTTTGTTTATACGAATCCATATCTTTTCTTTTTTTTTATTAAGCTCTAATCTTGATCTTCCTCCCCAATCTGAAATTATTGTGCCAATCCAGATAATGTTTCCCGACGGTTTTCGTTGCCAAGTGTAATAAATACCGGGACTTCTTACTATTTGATTGACCACGACTCTGTAATTTCCATTTATTACAAAAGTTCCTTTAGAATTCATCAAAGGAATATCTCCCAGATATAAAATCTGGTCCTGCATTTCACAAGTTTTCTTAGTTTTCTTAATCAATCTTGCTGGTACATATAATTGACAGTTATATGTAAGAGACATATATACAGCATCTCTCTCTTTAATGAAAGGTTCTGTTAGTTTATATTCAGAACCAAAAAGAAGAATTTTTATCTTTTTATTTGAGCTTTCCATTTTTGAAAAGTTATTTATTTCTTCTATTAAGCCTTGATTGATAAAACGAAAAAATCCTTCAAGTTGTATTTTACCAAATTGGGGAATTGTAAATATTCCTTTATTTTCTTCTAATCGCATTGAATGTTTGCTATCCTATTATTATCTATAGTAAATTTTCTATTTCGATATTGTATTCCCCATTAATCTAGACGAATAAATTCGACAAAAAATTGACATGCTTTGTTCACTATATCAAAAAAAAGAAGCTATTTTCTTTTATTATTAAAATTATGATATATGATGTAAATATTTCTATAGTTGTAAATTCTCTAGTTATTGACAGACAAAAGTGGATTTAGTATACTAATTGGGTACTCTAAATTAAATTCCTATTCTATACTAGAGGCAGTAACTTAAATTCCTAACCGATATTAATAGGTTATAGGTTCCACTTCAATAAGATAATTGAAAACCAATCCCCTTTTTTCCTATTGGAAAAGTCTAAATCCCCTATTAGACCTGGGGACTATAAATTGGTTATACGGCATATCCGAGTGATAAACAAGAATACGTGAAATACCTTACATATCATCTTCGATAAATAAAGCAAAATATCTTTTTCCCTTAGGATAAACTAGATATGGGGATGGCGACATAGCCAAGTGGTAAGGCAGGGGACTGCAAATCCTCGATCCCCAGTTCAAATCTGGGTGTCGCCTTGGTAGTCTAAACAAATAGAAAAGTCTCTATTTCTATCCATGTCTTTTGGATACAACTTGTGTAGCTTCAGGTGCTATTGCTAATAATAGCAAATAAAATTCAATTTTATCGTTAATGTCTGATCTGATAGGTAGTTTATATTTCTAGTAATTAGTTTTTGAGAAGCCTCTACTATCGACTCATCCTTTCAGAATAGGAAGGTAGAAGATTCCCACTTTGCACCATTTTGAATAGTTCCATTATCATCAAGAATCAATAATGATATTCTTTTTTTTTTTTACTTTTTTTTTTTCAGTTTTTATCAAAGAGAGGGATTCGTATGGATATAGTCGGTATCGCTTGGGCTGCTCTAATGGTAGTTTTTACTTTTTCTCTTTCACTCGTAGTATGGGGTAGAAGTGGAATTTAATAGAATTTGATTTGAATAGTCCTTCTGTTTTGAATCGTTCTGTTCAAAACAAATAAACAATGATTATTACGATGATTAAATCATTAATTATTTATTCATTAATTCTTTTTTTTGAACAGAACGATTCAAAATATCAAATTGATCATGTTATAGTAGAAAATTCATACTTCATATTTAGAAAATATGAAGTAGAATTTTCTATAGCGAACCATACTATTTTTCACTATACATCTGTTAATTCACTATACATCTGTTAAAGCATATGTAGCATTATTGCTCTGTCTTTTCCATATCAATTTATTTGCTTTTACAATTGACAATTTTGTATATTACTATGGAATAGTAAACAATGCGTATTCGTATTATCAATATTTTTTGATATATTCAAAAAATATTGATAACACCTATGTTTTTATTTACAATCAATTTTTTTACATCAATTTTTCCAGAGATATGGAAGAAATTATGTCTAGTTCCCACGAGACAAATTAGAATTCTAATTTAGATCTACTTATCCAAAATCTGTATATAAGTGGTACAAACGAAAATTTCTTTTTTCTTTTGTTTTGTAATTACTTCTTCTCAAAAAAAAATATACTAACCGCTATTACTTTTTGTATAGTAACGATTTAGACTAATTCTAGATTCTAAGTAGTCACTCTAGTTCACTTTGAGGCTTCGTTTGTGCGTAAATGACGATTAGAAAAGCAGTGGGCACTGCAATGAATAATAGAATAGCAATAAATGCAAGGTTATTTACTTCCATGATTGATTTTCGCTTCGTTTTAAAATAACTCGAGATTTGATCTCATAGAGTATCTCTTTTTTTTTTGTAAAAAAAAAATTTTCATTAATGTTTGTCTCAATCAAATATTTTGTTTTTTTTTTTATGTTAATGTCTATTATATATTAGAAGAGGATCCTAGAAATAGCCAAAAACCAAAAAGGGTCTAGTAAAAAATTGATGAGCAAACAAAAATATGAGAGATGAACGCAGAGCGTAAATCTATACACGGTATTCTTCCTAACACAGATCTATCTTACTACGATACCCCTTTTTTTCTCAAGGAAAAAAAGATTGCGGATCTAATAATTCGGCGAATCCACACACAAAATGTGTATGTGTAAAAAAAGATGTCAAATCTATTCTAGTCTACTCTATTTTCCTTTTTTTCTCTTGTTTGGGGTAGGAATCGCTCAAACAATTGTTCAATTTATTGAATCGGGACTGACGGGGCTCGAACCCGCAACTTCCGTCTTGACAGGGCGGTACTCTAACCAATTGAACTACAATCCCACTAGGTACAGTTTAGTGACTAAACTGTCATAAAAAAAACTGTGCCGTGTGCCGGGTCGTATTTTTGAAAACTTTTATCTTTTCTTTCAAATTTATATTATATATCAAAAGTATCTGTTCGTTCCGATTCTTTCTCTATTACAGTATAGGATTAGAGGGTAGGGGATTCAAAAACCAATTACCTTTCTTATCTGATAGATAAATATCTATCTCAATCTATCAAGTTGGTATTGGGCCGAGCTGGATTTGAACCAGCGTAGGCATATTGCCAACGAATTTACAGTCCGTCCCCATTAGCCACTCGGGCATCGACCCAGGAAAAAATGGGAAGTTGATTATAGTACCTAATTAGGTACTATAATGACTTTCCTAGCCTACCTAGTACCCCTAGGGGAAATCGAATCCCCGTTGCCTCCTTGAAAGAGAGATGTCCTGGGCCACTAGACGATAGGGGCTATTGTTATAATATTCAAATCCCTAGGAATTTGTCAATATAAAAGAATCTTTCTTCATATTTCATTATTTAATATTCTTCTTGTGTTGTCAGGATCGACAATAGAACTATATTCAATTAATTTAGTTCTATTATTGACCCCATTATTTGGCATCTATCGAATATGTAATAGACTTCTCCATTGGTAATGAAATGGTCAAAAGCCCTTTTAACTCAGGGGTAGAGTAACGCCATGGTAAGGCGTAAGTCATCGGTTCAAGCCCGATAAAGGGCTCTTGTTTGCAATAAAGCCCAGTTGTTATTTTTCACATTTATTTGATTAAGACAAAAAAGCTGCAATTATACCTCTTTTTGTTATCACGGAATAGAACATGTTAATATAATTGAGGACAACTAACATATATAATTTAGATAGAACTTTTTTTCTTATATCTCGCTACTAATAAGACGAGGAATAGTATAAGATTAGGCATAATCTACTTCACTTTCGTATTTTTCATTGAAGAATTACTAATGGAAATTAGTACGTATTACTTTAAAACTAAATGAAAACTCAATAAAAATGAGAAGTAAGTGAACCTAACCCATTGACTGATTAATAATATAAGTTATTCTTATATTGAAAATTGAGGTAGATTTTGAAAGTGAACCTTCAATCAATTGAAATTATTCGAATACTCTCATATTTGGTTGTTAATTGGATATTCTGTCGAATTGAAAAGCATAATTCGATTATGATGTACCAAACATTCTTACTATGTTTGTACAAGACATTTTATCTCGGTCATTCTACCAGTAGAAAATAGATTGGAATTGAGATAAAAAAAAGAGAAGAAAAAAATGAAATAGAAACAACTTCGAATTATCATGCATTTACTATTCACTATATATAAGTAATTCGGTTTCAATAGAAAATCCGTGCCAATAAGGAATCTTCGAAACCCGATTTATTGAAAGGGATGATGGATGAAAAATTGTCCATAAATATTTCAATGTAAAACAGTGTATACCCTTTGATTCTATCGAATAGGGTGTTCGGAAAAGGTTGAAATAGTGAAATAGGAGGATTACTATGACTATAGCTCTTGGAAAGTCTTCCAAAGAGGAACAAACTTTATTTGATATTATGGATGACTGGCTACGCAGAGACCGTTTTGTTTTTGTGGGTTGGTCCGGTTTATTGCTTTTTCCTTGTGCTTATTTTGCACTAGGCGGATGGTTCACGGGCACAACTTTTGTGACTTCGTGGTATACTCACGGATTGGCCAGCTCCTATTTGGAAGGTTGTAATTTTTTAACTGCTGCAGTTTCTACGCCTGCTAATAGTTTGGCACATTCTTTGCTGCTATTATGGGGTCCTGAAGCACAAGGAGATTTTACTCGCTGGTGTCAGTTAGGTGGTCTATGGACTTTCGTTGCTCTTCATGGTGCTTTTGGTCTAATAGGCTTTATGTTACGCCAATTTGAACTTGCTCGATCTGTGCAATTACGACCTTATAATGCAATTGCGTTCTCTGCCCCGATTGCTGTTTTTGTTTCCGTATTCTTGATCTATCCATTAGGTCAATCTGGTTGGTTTTTTGCGCCTAGTTTTGGCGTAGCAGCTATTTTCCGATTTATCCTCTTTTTTCAAGGTTTTCATAATTGGACCTTGAATCCATTTCATATGATGGGAGTTGCCGGAGTATTGGGTGCTGCTCTTCTATGTGCTATTCACGGTGCTACCGTAGAAAATACTTTATTTGAAGACGGTGATGGTGCAAATACATTCCGTGCTTTTAACCCAACTCAAGCCGAAGAGACTTATTCTATGGTCACTGCGAACCGTTTCTGGTCCCAAATTTTTGGGGTTGCTTTTTCCAATAAACGTTGGTTACATTTCTTCATGTTATTTGTGCCGGTGACCGGTTTATGGATGAGTGCCATTGGAGTAGTTGGCCTAGCTCTAAACTTACGTGCTTATGATTTTGTTTCCCAGGAGATTCGTGCAGCAGAAGATCCTGAATTTGAGACTTTTTATACAAAAAATATTCTTTTGAACGAAGGTATTCGTGCTTGGATGGCGGCTCAGGATCAGCCTCATGAAAATCTTATATTCCCTGAGGAGGTTCTACCCCGTGGAAACGCTCTTTAATGGAACTCTAACTTTAGCTGGTCGTGACCAAGAAACCACTGGTTTCGCTTGGTGGGCTGGTAATGCTCGACTTATTAATTTGTCAGGCAAATTACTTGGAGCTCATGTGGCTCATGCCGGATTAATTGTATTCTGGGCTGGAGCAATGAATTTATTTGAGGTGGCTCATTTTGTACCAGAAAAACCTATGTATGAACAAGGATTGATTTTACTTCCCCATCTAGCTACTCTAGGATGGGGAGTCGGTCCTGGTGGGGAAATTGTGGACACTTTTCCCTATTTTGTATCCGGGGTACTTCACTTAATTTCTTCTGCAGTTTTAGGCTTCGGTGGTATTTATCACGCACTAATTGGACCCGAAACTTTAGAAGAATCTTTTCCATTTTTTGGTTATGTATGGAAAGATAGGAACAAAATGACCACAATTTTAGGTATTCACCTAATCTTGCTAGGTGTTGGTGCTTTTCTCCTAGTGTTTAAGGCTTTGTATTTTGGTGGCATATATGATACCTGGGCTCCCGGCGGTGGAGATATAAGAAAAATTACGAACCTTACGCTTAACCCAAGTACTATATTTGGTTATTTACTAAAATCCCCTTTTGGAGGGGAGGGATGGATTGTTAGTGTGGACAATCTAGAAGATCTAATTGGAGGACATGTGTGGTTAGGTTCCATTTGTATCTTCGGTGGTATCTGGCACATCTTAACAAAACCTTTTGCGTGGGCTCGCCGTGCGTTTGTATGGTCCGGAGAAGCTTACTTATCTTATAGTTTGGCAGCTCTCTCTGTCTTTGGTGTCATTGCTTGTTGTTTTGTTTGGTTTAACAATACAGCTTATCCCAGTGAATTCTATGGACCTACCGGCCCAGAGGCCTCTCAAGCACAAGCATTTACTTTTCTAGTTAGAGACCAGCGTCTTGGAGCTAGTGTGGGGTCTGCCCAAGGGCCCACTGGTTTAGGTAAATATCTTATGCGTTCTCCTACTGGAGAAATTATTTTTGGAGGGGAAACGATGCGTTTTTGGGATCTTCGTGCTCCCTGGTTGGAACCTTTAAGAGGTCCTAATGGTTTGGACCTGAGTAAGCTGAAAAAAGACATACAACCTTGGCAAGAACGACGTTCAGCAGAATATATGACTCATGCTCCTTTAGGTTCTTTAAATTCTGTGGGTGGTGTAGCTACCGAAATTAATGCGGTCAATTATGTCTCACCTCGAAGTTGGTTAGCCACTTCTCATTTTGTTCTAGGATTTTTCTTTTTCGTAGGTCATTTGTGGCATGCAGGAAGAGCTCGTGCAGCTGCAGCAGGATTTGAGAAAGGAATTGATCGTGATTTTGAACCTGTTCTTTCCATGACCCCTCTTAATTAAACCAGAGATAAAACTAGAAATATCTAATTTCTTTTTAGATTATTAGAAGGATAGTTATATCCTTTGCCATTATTCTTCCAACTGAATCCTTGTTGCTCGGCTACACTCTATATAGCCGAGCATTCTTTATTTGTACTGAACTAAGTTCTATCTAGGACTTTTTTTTCATAAGCTAGGTTCAATTGTTCGATCAACAAAAGGAGAGAGAGGGATTCGAACCCTCGATAGTTTTTCACTATACCGGTTTTCAAGACCAGAGCCATCAACCACTCGGCCATCTCTCCCCAATGGGCATAACTCATTTTATCCCGACAGATAATATCTGTCTATAGTGATAATAGTTATATATAACTAGCTATTATGATGATAAAAAGAAAATTTGCTTATTCTTTCTTTATACTCGGAATTTGAAAATTTCGATTCATTTATGATCAAATAAAAATCCGTAGTGCATTTTAATGAAAAAGACCGGATAGGGATCGAATGGTATAGCCTTTTGAATCTGTTGGAAGCTTTTAAGATTACAATCATGACTATTGCGTTCCAATCGTCTTTGTTTGCATTAATTGCAATTTCAATTCTACTAGTGATTGGTGTACCTGTCGCACTTGCCTCTCCTAATGGCTGGTCAAGTAAAAAAAATGTACTATTTTCAGGTGTATCATTATGGATTGGATTAGTCTTTTTAGTAGGTATTCTAAATTCTTTCATATCTTAAGATATATTGATCTTCCTTCCTCCCCCTGGGCCTATAATTAATTCACAAAGGAATTGAATTTGCGATAAATAAAAAACCAGGTAATGAAAGTGCTCAAGGGAGAGGTTATTATTAATATGATTGATAATTGTCTATTGAAATAGAAAAATTGACCTCCATAGAATGGTAATATATGGGTATATATTATACCCATATAACGAGTCAAATGCGGGTATGGTTGAATGGTATAATTTCTCCTTGCCAAGGAGAAGATGCGGGTTCGATTCCCGCTACCCGCCTATCTGTAGAATAGAAAGTTATCGTATTGGTTTAGTCGTATTTGTATCGTATTTATACGATACGATACAGCCAAGATATATGAAATTTATTGTGTCTTTGCGGAGATGGGATTTGAACCCATGACTTCAAGGTTATGAGCCTTGCGAGCTACCAAACTGCTCTACTCCGCGTTATCCCTTCATATTAACCTTTCTTATAATACCATTAAAATGGGTACATCGAGCAATCCCTTGGGTATGCTATTTTCCCCTCCCTTATATAGGGAGGGACTTTTCTATCATAACAATAACTTGAAAATAATTCTTTTCTTTACCCTACCAACTCGATTTTGTTACCCCAGCCAACAAACATGCGTGAGCCATTTCACGGATTATATATCCGGATAATTCAAAGTCTCTATAATTGGCTCTGGGTCTTCCAGTCTTCAAACAACGTCGGCGAAGACGCGTAGGTGCACTATTACGCGGTAGAGATTGTAATTTTCTATAAATTTCCAATTTTTCATCCAGTGATGAGACTTCGCTCATCTCTTTTTTCAAAGATTGGCGAAGCAAATTATATTTCCTTTCCAATCTTTGTTTCTTTTTCTCTCTTTGAATGAGACTTTTTCTTGCCATAATGATTCAGCTACTTTATATAAAGAATATAGATCAAATTTGAGATGGAGAAGTATTACGTGGATTACTCCTTCTTTTTATACACAGAGATTAGATTTCAAAATCTAAAAACTGTGTATAAAAAGAATTAACCGAATTTACCTGATGTAGAGGCGATTAAGAAAGCTGCATAGGTGAATATATAGCCTACAGAAAAGTGAGCTAATCCAACTAATCGTGCTTGAACAATGGAAAGAGCTACCGGCTTATCTCTCCATCGAACTAAATTAGCCAGAGGTGTGCGTTCATGAGCCCATGCAAGAGTTTCAATCAGTTCTTGCCAATATCCACGCCAAGAAATAAGAAACATAAATCCAGTAGCCCAAACAAGATGTCCAAATAAGAACATCCACGCCCAAACAGATAAACTGTTCATACCAAAAGGATTGTATCCATTAATTAGTTGTGAAGAATTTAACCAAAGATAATCTCTTAACCACCCCATTAAATAAGTGGAAGACTCATTAAATTGGGCTACATTTCCCTGCCATAAGGTTATATGTTTCCAATGCCAATAGAAAGTAACCCATCCAATGGTATTCAACATCCAGAAAACTGCTAAATAAAAAGCATCCCAGGCCGAAATATCGCAAGTACCGCCCCGTCCCGGACCATCGCAAGGAAAACTATAACCAAAATCTTTCTTATCAGGCATTAGCTTAGAACCGCGCGCATCTAAAGCACCTTTTACTAAAATCAACGTAGTCGTATGCAAACCTAGAGCAATAGCATGATGAACCAAAAAGTCTCCGGGACCAATTGTTAAGAAGAGCGAATTTTTATTATCGTTAATAGCATTCAACCAACCGGGTAACCATAAGCTTTTTCCGGCATTGAATGCTGGATCATTTGCTGAAGATAAGAGCACATCAAAGCCATATAAGGTCTTACCATGAGCAGATTGTATCCATTGAGCAAATATAGGCTCAATCAAGATTTGCTTTTCTGGAGTGCCAAAAGCGAGCATAACATCGTTATGAACATAAAGTCCCAAGGTATGAAAACCTAGGAATAGACTAACCCAACTCAAATGAGATATTATGGCTTCCTTATGCTCCAACATTCTCGCCAATACATTATCCTTATTTTGTTCTGGATTATAATCTCTAATGAGAAATATAGCTCCATGAGCAAATGCCCCCGTCATAATGAATCCGGCAATGTATTGATGATGAGTATACAAAGCAGCTTGAGTAGTAAAATCTTGTGCTATGAATGCATAGGCAGGCAAAGAATACATGTGTTGAGCTACTAAAGAAGTAACAACTCCCAAAGAAGCTAGAGCAAGACCTAATTGAAAGTGAAGAGAGTTATTGATTGTGTTGTAAAGACCCTTATGCCCGCGTCCTAATAAGCCTCCCGGAGGAACATGTGCTTCTAAAATATCTTTTATGCTGTGTCCAATCCCAAAGTTGGTTCTATACATATGACCAGCAATGAAAAACACAAATGCAATAGCTAAATGATGATGCGCGATATCAGTTAGCCACAAACTTTGAGTTTGTGGATGGAATCCCCCGAGAAGAGTTAGAATAGCAGTTCCCGCCCCTTTAGCGGTACCAAATAAATGACTGCTGGAATCAGGATTTTGAGCATAAAGATTCCACTGACCTGTAAAAAGTGGTTCCAATCCTTGGGGATGTGGTACTATATCTAAAAAATTATCCCACCTTATGTGTTCTCCTCTTGATTCAGGAATAGCCACATGAACTAAATGCCCCGTCCAAGCCAAAGAACTGACTCCGAAGAGCCCTGATAAATGATGATTTAGACGAGACTCGGCATTTTTAAACCATGAAACACTTGGTTTCCATTGAGGTTGTAGATGCAACCAACCCGCTGTTAAAAAGAGAGCAGAAAGAAATAGCAAGAAAAGAGCTCCAGTATAAAGATCTTCATTAGTGCGTAAACCAATTGTATACCACCACTGATAAACACCGGAATAAGCAATATTGACTGGACCGGGAGCACCTCCTCGGGTAAAGGCTTCTACGGCCGGTTGACCAAAATGAGGATCCCAAATTGCATGAGCAATAGGTCTTATATGTAAGGGGTCGTGGACCCATGCTTCGAAATTGCCTTGCCAAGCTACGTGGAACAAATTACCAGAGGTCCACAGAAAAATGATAGCTAACTGACCAAAGTGAGAAGCAAAAATCTTTTGATAAAGGCGCTCTTCGGTAATATCATCATGACTCTCAAAGTCATGTGCAGTAGCAATACCAAACCAAATACGACGAGTAGTTGGGTCCTGGGCCAAGCCTTGGCTGAACTTTGGAAATCTTGATGCCATAATGCTTTATCCTCCTAGCCATTATCCTACTGCAATAATTCTTGCTAGGAAGAACGCCCATGTTGTGACAATTCCACCCAGAAGGTAATGAGCTACTCCTACAGCGCGTCCTTGAACAATACTCAAGGCTCTTGGCTGGATAGCAGGAGCAACTTTTAATTTATTATGGGCCCAAACAATAGATTCAATAAGTTCTTGCCAATATCCACGGCCACTAAATAGGAACATTAAACTAAAGGCCCAAACGAAATGAGCACCTAAGAATAAAAGACCATATGCAGATAATGAAGAACCGTAAGATTGGATTACTTGAGAAGCTTGTGCCCATAGAAAGTCACGGAGCCACCCGTTAATTGTAACGGAACTCTGCGCAAAGTTTCCTCCTGTAATATGAGTTACCACTCCCTGATCACTTATACTACCCCAAACATCGGACTGCATTTTCCAACTAAAATGAAATATTACTACCGAAATTGCATTGTACATCCAGAATAACCCTAAGAAGACATGATCCCAGGCAGATACTTGGCATGTTCCTCCTCTACCAGGCCCATCGCAAGGAAAACGAAAACCAAGATTCGCTTTATCGGGTATTAAACGAGAACTGCGAGCAAATAAAACACCTTTAAGTAATATTAATACAGTCACATGGATAGTAAATGCATGAATATGGTGCACTAGAAAATCCGCAGTTCCTAATGGAATAGGCAACAAGGCCACTTTGGCACCTACTGCTATCAAATCACCACCTCCCCAGGTTAAGCTGGTACTTGCTGTTGCATCAGGAGCTGTCAAACTGGGTGCTAAAGCATGAGTGTTTTGTATCCATTGAGCAAAGATAGGTTGTAATTGGATAGCAGTATCTGAAAACATATCTTTAGAACGTCCTAAAGCACTCATAGTATCATTATGAATATATAGACCAAAACTATGGAAACCTAAGAAAATACATACCCAGTTGAGGTGTGATACAATTGCATCACGATGTCTCAGAACACGGTCTAAAAGATTGTTGTACTGAGTAGTCGGATCATAGTCTCTTACCATAAAAATAGCTGCATGTGCAGCAGCGCCAACTATGAGAAATCCACCAATCCACATATGGTGCGTGAACAGAGATAGTTGGGTACCATAGTCAGTAGCTAGATATGGATAGGGAGGCATAGAATACATATGATGAGCTACGACAATAGTTAAAGATCCTAACATAGCTAGGTTAAGAGCTAATTGAGCATGCCATGAAGTAGTTAAGATCTCGTAAAGACCTCTATGTCCTTCCCCTGTAAATGGACCTTTATGAGCCTCCAAAATATCCTTGAGGTTATGACCAATAACCCAATTGGTTTTATACATATGACCAGCAATTAGAAAAAGAACTGCAATAGCCAAATGGTGGTGTGCAGTATCGGTCAGCCACAGACCCCCCGTTACTGGGTTGAGTCCTCCACGAAAAGTCAAAAATTCTGAATATTTCGACCAATTCAGAGTGAAAAATGGGGTCAATCCCTCAGCGAAACTGGGATAAAGTTGAGCTAAAAGCTCACGATTTAAAATAAATTCATGAGGGAGCGGTATCTCTTTAGGGTCCACTCCAGCATCTAAGAGTTGATTAATAGGTAAAGAAACGTGTATTTGGTGTCCTGCCCAAGATAGAGAGCCAAGTCCTAGTAACCCTGCTAAATGGTGGTTCAACATGGATTCTACATCTTGAAACCAAGCCAATTTTGGAGCAGCTTTGTGATAATGGAACCAACCAGCAAAAAGCATTAACGCTGCAAAAATCAATGCACCAATTGCGGTGCAGTAAAGTTGCAATTCACTAGTTATTCCGGATGCTCGCCAAATTTGGAAGAACCCAGAGGTGATTTGTATTCCTCGAAAACCTCCACCCACATCTCCATTCAAAATTTCTTGGCCTACTATCGGCCAAACTACCTGAGCACTGGGTTTAATGTGAGTAGGATCGCCTAACCATGCTTCATAATTGGAGAAACGAGCACCGTGAAAGTACATCCCACTTAGCCAAATAAATATGATGGCTAATTGACCAAAATGAGCACTAAATACTTTGCGAGAGATCTCTTCCAAATCATTGGTATGGCTATCAAAATCATGAGCATCAGCATGTAGGTTCCAGATCCAGGTGGTAGTATTGGGTCCCTTAGCTAGTGTCTTTGAGAAATGACCAGGTTTAGCCCATTTTTCAAATGAGGTTTTAACAGGATCCCTCTCCACTATGATCTTTACTTCTTCCGGTGAACGAATGGTCATTGAGTTCTCCTCTTTCCAGACGAGACATGAGAAAAAACCCGCCGAATTTTTGAAAAAAAAAGAAAAAATGACTATATATTCTAAACTCGTCCCTCTCTTTATTTCCCAGTTTAGAACTGGAGCGACTATGATACGGAAGTCGATTTGAGGCAGATCTTCAAATTTATTATGACATATCCGATAGGTGCTTAATGGACCGTTACGAGATATAAAACTTTCTCGCCCAGTGGTAAGATATGGTAAGATATGTAAATATGATACAATCATTATTTTCATATCCAGATTTATTTATGCATATCTCTGGACCCATATTTATAGATCACTTTTATGATTCAAAAGAACTTTGAATTGATGAATCTTTCATAAATTCTATTTATGCACGATAAATACTCATATTAAAAAGATTTTTTTAACAATCCATAGATTGTATTCTTTGTTCTATTTTCTATTTTTTCATAATGATTATGCAATAAGAGAAGCTAATTCGTTCGAATAGCATGATAAATTTCATCATCTTAACTATAGGAATCGGGAGATTTTCATTCTCGAAAACGTCCTGTAATCTTTAACCGATTTTGTGCTTCGATATAATTGCTTGGAGCAAGTGCTATAGCTTGCTTCCAATATTCAGCAGCTTGATTAAACCAAGCTTCCGCAATTTCAGGATCTCCCTGTTGAATGGCCTGTTCTCCTCGGTCGGGATAGAGTAACTTCTAAAAGTTTTCTTCCCTTAGAACCGTACTTGAGAGTTTCCTACCTCATACGGCTCAATTAACTATTCTTTAGTCCTTGTACCCAAACTTCCAAAATAGGGTAGGTAAATACGTTCAGCTTAATCGAAAGAACAGAATGGGTCAATGACATGAGTTTCAAACTTCACTTTCGATAAATGATTAAGTTTTCTCTTTTCTCCCACCGTAAAAAGATGAAGTATTAGAAATAAAAAGGTCTACTTCAGATTATCGAGATAAAAATCTTTTTAAGAGGTAACTATCTCTATATAGAAATTTTTGAAGTAATACTTTCCTACCAGGAAAGTATTACTTCACGTCTTTAGGATCTGATGCTACACCGCTGCTCAATAACCTAGTAAATCAACTCTACTACATAAATAGATTCCTTATTTTTGCCCATGAGCAGATTTGATCGTATCAGCCCGAACTTTCAATAATTGATCTTTATGGTGCTTTCTCCATCAATTGAATTGATTTTATTTTATCCATGGACTATCCAGGCTATATTTACCCATTCATATTTGGGCTCCTATGAGGGGTATTCTTTTGACTACAGCTGATAGAAAACCGTTGTTTTGGACGGTGCATATGTAGAAAGCCTCTTTTCTTTTCCGTACTAAACGAATTCATTCTATAGTACAGATAGCCGCACGTAATGACAGATCAAGGCCGTGTTATTAAGAGCTTGTGGTAAAGACGGGTTTCGTTCTAATGCCTGAAAATAATATTCTAAAGCCTTAGTATGTTCCCCATTACTTGTGTGGATAAGACCTATATTATACAATATATAACTTCGGTCATAGGGGTCAATTTCCGGTCGCATGGCTTCATAATAATTTTGTAAAGCTTCCGCATATTCCCCTTCCGATTGAGCTGACATTCGTTACGGTCGTTCATTCAATTGAAATGATCTCCGCTTCAAAACCGTACATGAAAATTTCACCTCATACGGCTCCTCCTTTTTTAATACAGAATAAGGAAAGTAATCAATTGACACGAAAAAAGATTTTCCTTATGATTATGAATTAGCAGGAACTAGTGTATTTCCAATGAATCTCTAGCTATCCTTCTTGCAAAGATTTTTTTATTATTATATTCTCAATAATAAAGATTATATTCTAAATAATAAAGATTATATTCTAAATAATAAAGTATTTTAGCTTAACACTACAAACATAACCTCTAACAATTTCTTTGTCCTTAACGCATTGTATTTTACGGGAATTATTCACTCCAACAGTCTCCGATGGTTCTAGCGGTATCCGAAATACAAACGAGATGGATGTTTGTTGCCTCAACCATTCTAACTAGCCCTTAATAAAAATAAAAAAATGTATTATATAGTCTTATTTCTTTATTATAACGAAGCATTTGTGTTGTCGATTTTAACGCGTAGTGCTTTTTCCCTTATGCACACCTATCATATAGATTTGACCATTAACATCTATGTAATAGATATAACCTTTCGCTTAATACTAGAATCTCAGAAGATCAAAGCATCTAAGGCTGCGTAAATCGGGGATACACGACAGAAAGAATTGTTCTATTTCTAAAACTCACCTTCACTAAACGTCAGTTTTTACTTTTAATAAATAGAATCTCAAAAAAAGTAGAAAGAAAAAAAATCAAATCACACCATCTCTGTAATAGGTAAATGCCTTTTTCTCCCCTGAAGCCATTGGGATTATCCGCAATAATATATCCGCTACAATTGTGAAAGTCTTGTCGATAAAATTGTCATTTCTCTGAGATCTAGGCATAGTCAATTTATCAATTTGATAATTTCTTTCATTCCCCATACGGAAATGATTCCATGAACAAAATTATTTGCCAATGCACAATAGCATAATAAATTTCCTTACGATCGCAAATATGTAAACTGAATAAAGAAAAATTGGGAATATTTGAAAGAGTGGATTAAATTGATAGCAATCAATAAAAAAAATTTGAGAAAATGTTTCTGTTTTGCGCTCGGTTGCTCACGACCCCAACGATCAAACGAGTAAGTAAACGGCAAATTGGCATAAAATGAAAAAATGATGATTGATTGTGTTTGTGCATACTTATTATATAAGTATAGAATCTATTGAGCATATAATTATGATAGAATTTGTGTCATTATGATGCAATTTGTACCATTAATTGACTTACCGATCGAAGAATTATTTTCACTAATTCTAGGAAATTATTCTAGAATAATTCTAGAATCTATCAATAGATCTGGCTTAATTTCACAATTGGATCGGGCAATAAAAATCCTAATATTCTAAAAGAATAATATTAGATTGATGAAAGAAAATATCTTGAAATAAGAAGAAAAGCAACTTTGGTAAATACTCTTCTGTCTGTCTTTATTCAAAAAGACTTGACTTATGCAAAAGTCAGTTATCTCATTTTTGGGCATGAATTAGAAAAAAAACTTGTTGTTTTCATTTTGTCGACAAATTAAAGGTGTAGGAAAGATGGCTGAGCGGTTCAAGGCGTAGCATTGGAACTGCTATGTAGGCTTCTGTTTACCGGGGGTTCGAATCCCTCTCTTTCCGTATATTTGTATTCTTTTTTGCATCGTTTTATCACTAATCTAAACCCGATAGGATGGTTTCATTTTCCCACAATCTCCTTCCATTTCGGGGTAGAGAAAAAAATATTGAAAAAAAGAAATATTTATTCAATGACAATGACATTGTCATGTAACATACAGAGGAACAAATGTGCAGAAATCCTTTCTTTTCATTCCCTTTAAATTGGGAATAATTTAAACTCGACGGGAATAGTATTCTACGACCAATAATTCATTAATCTTCAAACCGATACGCTTATTATCTATTCTTTTTTTTACTAATCCACTATACTGTGACTTTTGTTTAATCCGATTTAAATGGGGGGGCACCCTCATTTTATCCTTTTGAAAAATCTCTATATTTTTCTTCATTCTATTTCTCAATCCTTGTTTCTCTTTTATAGAAATTAAATCTTGGGGTTTGCAACGGTAACTTGGTATATCTACTATACGACCATTGACCAGGATATGCCTATGGTTGACTAATTGTCTGGCTTCAGGAATAGTAAGCGCCATACCCAATCGAAAAAGGATATTATCCAAGCGCATTTCCAGTAATTGTAATAGAACCTGACCTGTTGATCCCTTGGCTCTTCTAGCAATACGAACATATTGAAGTAATTGGCGCTCTGGAAGTCCATAATGAAAACGTAATCTTTGTTTTTCTTTTAGACGTACAGGATATTTAGAAGATTTAAGAGGTTTAGAATGTTTTTTTTTTATAGGCTTTTGAATTCTGTTGGGTGTTTTCTTACTTAGTCCTGGTAAAGTTTTGAGACGATTTATTATTTTTAAACGAGGTCCGCGATAACGGGACATAAAAAACTCCTTATTTCAAGAAATGACATAAATTAATGTTGGAAAGAAGAATAATATAAACAGCACGAATATTGGAATGATTTTCTATACGGAGAGAGAAACAAATTCTCTTCAATTTGAAAATCAAAATATTGTAGAGAGAAAAAAAAGATATGTTTCAATCATTGCGTTTCTAGTTGAAACGAATCATGCCACGACAGACCCGGCGGACCGACGATACGAAAAGTAAGAGTCTTTTCCTTATTTCATAGATTTTAACGATCTATGGTTGATAATGGTAAGAAGTGGAAAGAATAAGAACGAGCCAGCTATCGGGATCGAACCGATGACCATCGCATTACAAGTGCGACGCTCTCACCTCTGAGCTAAGCAGGCTCATATGCATGCAGTATCACTGCTTATTGGCTGAAAAGATCTCTTCGAAATCGCTAGAATTATAGCGAATCGAATTATAATATAATAATGCAATTCAGACTCAAATGAAACATTGCATCAATTTATCTTAATGGATTATTATAAAACAATAATGGGGCGTGGCCAAGCGGTAAGGCAGCAGGTTTTGGTCCTGTTATTTCGAAGGTTCGAATCCTTCCGTCCCAGGTGGAACAGTATTATTGAATTGAAAAAAGACTTATAGAAGGGAAATATGATTTCGATAAGATTCTAAATAGAGAAAGGGATATTTTTGCGGTGTAGGATGGGACGATAACAACATTGCATCAAAAATGCAGAAAGAATATAATGCTCATGCAAATGAAATAATTGATGGGATGCAATTATTGTTTTATGATTTCGTTCTACAAGAAGGGGATATGGCGGAATCGGTAGACGCTACGGACTTAAATTTTTTGAGCCTTGGTATGGAAACTTACCAAGTGATAGCATCCAAATCCAGGGAACCCTGGGATATTTTGAATGGGCAATCCTGAGCCAAATCCGATTTCTAGAGACAATAGTTTCCTTTCCGAGAACGGGATAGGTGCAGAGACTCAACGGAAGCTATTCTAACGAATCAACATAATTTGGATTGGATACAATCCATTTTTGGAAGTAATTAATTGTACGAGGATAAAGATAGAGCCCAATTCTACATGTCAATGTCAACAACAATGAAAATTGGAGTAGGAGGAAAATCCGTTGGTTTTATAGATCGTGAGGGTTCGAGTCCCTCTATCCCCAGGTTATCTGTTTTATTTTCGACTGTATATAACATACACAAATAATACACAATATATATATATTGTGTATTATTTATTGTATAAATAATGTTTTTAGTTGTATCGTTGCTTCTACTCGTTCAAATGCTGTCTTTTACCCTTTTTGCTAGTTGACAGGAGTTTGGTTACTGTGCTAGTATGATGCACAGGGGAACAGCCGGGATAGCTCAGTTGGTAGAGCAGAGGACTGAAAATCCTTGTGTCACCAGTTCAAATCTGGTTTCTGGCATATACACTTTGTAGAAGTATGAAAAAGGATACCTTATTCTTATTTAATATTTATTTCAATAGAATATAAAAAATATTGATTATTTACGAATAGTCATCAGTAATTCTATGTTATTGAATTGATAGGGAGTTCGTCCAAGTTATTTCAAAGGGGATAAAAACTACTTGAAATAACTCGAACTAGAGAGCGATTTTCTCTATTTCATTCGTATTAATGTCTTCTCATAAAGATAGAAATAACTAGAAACTATTATTATAGTTATAGTTTCCAATTCTTCTGGAAGATTCTATTCAAAAAATGATTTTGATAAATAGAAAGATTGAGAAAAAATAGCTTCCACCTTAGCACTATATAAAAATAGGACTAGATCGGGGTAAAGACCAATACCTATGATTGGTAGAAAGAGACAGATCAAAATAAAAAGTTCGCGTGGTCCCGAATCTTGAAAATAAGGATTCGGGATATTAAAAACCTTATATCCATAAAACATTTGACGTAACATGGATAACAAATAAATGGGAGTTAATATCATTCCAATTGCCGCTATTGCAGTAATAATGATCCGAAAGGTCGAAGAATAATTATGATTAGTAATTATGCCCAAAAATATCATAAATTCTGCTACAAAACCACTCATTCCTGGCAATGCAAGAGAAGCCATTGAAAAGCTACTGAACATAGTAAAGATTTTAGGAATTGATATAGCGATTCCTCCCATTTCATCAAGAAAAAGAGTACGTATCCTATCATAACTTGTTCCTACTAAGAAAAAAAGTGCAGCGCCAATTAATCCATGAGAAATCATTTGCAAAATGGCTCCATTGAGACCTGTATAGGTCATGGAACCAATTCCTATAATTACAAAACCCATATGAGATATTGATGAATAGGCTATCCTTCTTTTCAAATTGCGTTGACCCATAGAAGTTAGAGCTGCATAGATAATTTGCACTGCTCCTATGATAATCAACCACGGTGAAAACAAAGAATGAGCATGAGGTAACAATTCCATATTGATCCGAATCAACCCATATCCTCCCATTTTCAATAGAACTCCGGCCAAAAGCATACATGTACTATAATGTGCTTCCCCATGAGTATCCGGTAACCAGGTATGTAAAGGGAAGATTGGTAATTTTATTGCATAAGCGATCAAAAACCCTAAATAGAATAGCATTTCAAGTGTGATGGGATAATCTTTTTTAGCTAATAATTCGAAATCGAATGCTGGTCCATGAGATCCATAGAGACCCATACTTAAAGCTCCCATTAAAATAAAAATGGAACCACCCGCAGTATACAAAAGAAATTTTGTGGCTGAATAGAGACGTCTTTTTCCCCCCCACATGCATAAAAGTAAGTACACAGGAATTAGTTCCAACTCCCACATGAGAAAGAAAAGAAGAATATCTCGAGAAGCAAATAATCCCAATTGTCCGCTGTACATTGCCAACATCAAGAAATAGAATAATCGCGGATTTCGAGTAACTGGCCAAGCAGCTAAAGTAGCTAAAGTAGTTATAAATCCCGTTAATAAAATAAGCCCAATGGAAAATCCATCAATTCCCAGTTTCCAATGAAAATGAATAAGGCTTATCCAGTTATAATCCTCTTCCAATTGGATTAATGAATTATCAAAATGATAATGATAACGGAATATATAGGTCATTAAAAGAAGATCTAATAAGCAAATACCTAGGGTATACCATCGAATCATTTTATTTCCTTTATGGGGAAATAAAGGGATTAATAACCCCGCAGATATGGGCAAAATAACAATTATTGTTAACCAAGGTAAATTACTCATAATGAAGAGAAAAGAGACTTTCTATATCAAAACCCATGCCTTCATTTTTGGGTCGAATATGGGTTTTGATCAGTGAAAGAGGAAAAGGAGAATGAAAAATATGTATGGGACTAACTCTTTTTCTTTTTTGATGGATCAGTAAGCTAGACCCATACTGCGCGTTGTTTCATGCCATAAATAAACACGTACACTTAAAAAATCCGTTGGACAAGCCGATTCACACCTCTTACAACCTACGCAGTCTTCTGTTCTTGGAGCAGAAGCAATTTGCTTAGCTTTACATCCTTCCCAAGGTATCATTTCTAATACATCTGTGGGACACGCTCGTACACACTGGGTACAACCAATACATGTATCATAAATTTTGACTGAATGTGCCATTGAATCTAAGAACTCCATTAGTAGAAAAAGTGTTTCATTGAATAAGATTTTTTTAATATATGGCCAGTGATGATATATTATGAATATCAAGCAAATCAATAATTGTATTATCGGTGATATAATGAATAGATTCGGATTCTATCTTTTTGCTTTATAAAACATTTTACCCAATCTGGTCTTAAACAGATCATTTGGATAATGAGTTATAAATATGAATTATGCTCTTGATTGATTTTAGAAAAAAATCCCTCTATAAACTATAAAGAAAGGATTTATATCTATTTTGAGGGAGACAAACCTAGTATCTATTTGAATAGAAATGGATATACAAATTCTTTTTCATATGGAAGGAGATCTTTATTACCATTTTGACAAATTAAATTGATCGATACGAGTTGATTTTCTGTTACGATATATTGCCAGAACAATAGCTAATCCAATAGCTGCTTCAGCAGCAGCAATAGCTATAACAAAGATCGAAAAGATATCCCCCTTTACTTGCCTACTATCAAAAAAATAGGAGAATGTTACTAGGTTTAAATTAACTGCATTGAGTATTAGCTCAAGACACATAAGTGCTTTAACCATGTTTCGACTTGTTACTAGCCCATAAATACCGATAGAGAATAAATAAGCACCTAAAAGAAGCGCATGTTCGAGCATAATAGAGGAATTCTTCATACCTTGATCTCTTCAGATACAAACAAAAGTGGTAGTTTCTAATTTACATGACACGATCTAATGAAGATAAAACAGCGTATTTATGCCGCACGAGAGCTTTCATTTTCAAACTGTTTCTTCTCGACGAGCTATAGTAATGGCTCCTATAAGAGCAATTAGAAGAATTAGAGAAATAAGTTCGAATGGAAGGAAAAAATCAGTGGATAAATGAGCCCCAATACGTTGAATATTGTTCGTTAAATCTCGTTCTAACATTTGATCTGATTTTTGAGTCAGAAATATTCCGAACCATGATATGTTCAAGATAATAGTAATTAGTGAACAAAAAAGACTTGTACAAACTATTGAAGTAATGCTATCTCCGATAGTCCAGGGAGCGGCATAATTGGGATATTTTGGATTATTTATCAACATCACAGCAAATAGAATCAAAATATTAACAGCTCCTATGTAGATCAGGATTTGTGCAACAGCTACGAAATCCGCGTTCAGTATAATATAGAAAAAAGATATACAAATTAGAACTAACCCCAATGAAAGAGCGGAATAAATTATATTAGTAAGTAATACTACTCCTATACCTCCTAATAGAAGACTTAGCGTTAGAGGAGCCAACAAAAGAATATCAGATATAGATTCAGGTCGATTCATTATGTGTACAATAACTTTGAATATTATTTCCTCCCATTCACTCAATAAAAAGTTAGCCCATTTACCTATATGCTATACTGGATTTGTAATTTCATTTGATATGGGCACTGATTAATTAATCTATAGCTCAATAATCGATTTCGATCAATCATACATCTGACATTATTAATGGAATGTCAATAGAATTATTTATTCCTGATTTGAGAAATCTTTTTTTTTTTTTTTTAGATGCTCTTTAATCGGAGCTCAATCTGAATAATCGTAGAAATGATTTGATCATAAAATTTGTCCATAGTTTCTTCAGACATACTAAGTTAGTTAATATGCTTAGCTCGGAATTGTTTGAATTGTTAAATCTTCAACAACGGATATTGGTAAACGTCCTAAAGCAATGTGATCATAATTTAATTCATGACGATCATAGGTCGAAAGTTCATATTCTTCAGTCATCGCTAGACAATTTGTGGGGCAATATTCCACGCAATTTCCACAAAAGATACAAATTCCAAAATCAATACTATAATTTTCCAATCGTTTTTTCCCCATATCTATTCCGACTTTCCAATCCACAACAGGTAGATTGATCGGGCATACACGGACGCATACTTCACAAGCAATACATTTATCAAATTCAAAGTGGATCCTCCCGCGAAATCGTTCTGATGGGATCCATTTTTCATAGGGATATTGAATAGTAATAGGTAAACGATTCATGTGATATAAGGTAACCATAAAACCTTGCCCAATGTATCTCGCAGCCTGTATTGCTTGTTCACTATAATTCATAAACCCAGTTACCATGGAGAACATGTGTAAAATCTCCTCGAATAATCATAGAAATTTCTTTCTCTTCATAGATTTGATCTATCAAATTTGGATATATTGCAAAATTGATAAGAACCTCTTCACGAAGAAAAAAGAGTTAGTTATAATAAAATAAGTTGGAAAGAGGCTGTTAGTAAAAAATTACCCAAAGCAATAGGTAAAAGAAATTTCCACCCAAGATCCAATAATTGGTCCATTCTTATCCTAGGCAAGGTCCATCTTGCCGTGATAGAAATAAATAAGAACAGATAGGCTTTAGCTAATATAATTAGGATCCCAATTGTGATATTAACGACCCCGCTAATTCCAGAAATAGAATCCCATTCAAAATGTTCCAGAATGGGTATGAATGGAATTGAAAAGTTCCACCCGCCCAAGTAAAGAACTGTTACAAAGAATGAAGAAGCTAATAGATTTAGATAAGAAGCAACGTAAAATAAACCAAATTTGATACCCGAATATTCAGTTTGATAACCCGCTACCAATTCTTCTTCCGCTTCTGGTAAATCAAAGGGCAATCTTTCACATTCTGCCAGAGATGAGATGAAAAAAGCTAAAAACCCTATAGGCTGACGCCACAAATTCCATCCTAAAAAACCATATCTGCACTGTGCTTCAACTATATCAATTGTACTTGAACTATTCGATAATTATAGTCGACAGAAACATCACTGTTTTCATCTCTATTCCAAAACCGTACGTGAAACTTTCACTTCATACGGCTTCTCAATGGTCATTAAGAAATAAAGAACACAATAAAAAAAAGCACCAGATCATACATAAATTGAACCAATGAGATTCCGTCTGCTACAAATAATAGGAGCTTTTGAACCTATCTTAACCTTCAGTATTTTTTTTTTTTGCGAGAGAAAGAAAACTGTGTTAAAGGATTACTTCGTTCTGGATAGCCATTTTTTGAAGTAGATAGAAACATATTGTAGATCGGGGTTCTGGGGAAGTACTACTTGATCATCCCTACCAATGTCAAGTCCTTATTGTTATCCCATTTCTATGGAAATATCTTTGGTCTAGATATCAGTTTCTTTTGTTTTTTCACTAATCTTTTTTATATCTTGGTGTTTCTCACTATCTACCTTTGCTCGATTTTGAGTATATAATGACGGTAACTTCATACTTTTATACTTTGCCTCCCCGCTATTGGGTCCCAATGACTAATATATGAACTGGGGCACACAGTTTTCACTGATTGTGCATGCTCTCACTCTTATACATGGGGGATGGGACTTAATCATCTTACTGCAAGATTTGTAAACTGTTTGATCTCACCCATATGACTATCTAGTTTTTTGATCGGAATATTCATCCCATTAACTTCTGTTTTTCCCTCTTTTTAGAACTCAAAAATTTTAGAACTAAAAAAGGGAAAAATGAATCTCATATTCCAACGAATCACACGTAGAGATATAGATAACACACATAAAGCTAAAGGAATTTCGTAACTAATAGCTTGAGCAGCAGCTCGGAGACCACCTAAAAAAGAATATTTATTATTGGATGCATATCCTGCTATAAGCAGTCCAAGGGGAGCAATACTTGAAATTGCAATCCAAAAAAAAACGCCTATACTAAGATCAATTAAAACAATGTGGCGACCAAAGGGAATTACTAAATAGCCTAAAAAAATAGGTATCAACACTACCGCTGGTCCAATACTAAATAACCAAATATCCCCCCTAGATGGGATAATATCCTCTTTTAGCAGTAGTTTTATTCCATCCGTCAAAGCTTGAATAATTCCCAAAGGACCGGCGTATTCAGGTCCAATGCGTTGTTGTATTCCCGCAGATATTTTTCTTTCGAGCCATACAATAACTAATACTCCTATCGTAATTCCCAATAGAAGGATAATTATTTCAATTAGAATCCATATAAGACTATATATTTCTTTTGAAAATCCCAATCGAGAAAATAAATTGATAGCTTGTTCTTCGAGATCTGCTATATTAATCACCATTTTAACGATCAACCTCTCCCATAATGATATCTATACTACCCAAAGTCGTCATGATATCGGCTAATTTCATCCTTTTAACCAGTTGAGGAGGAATCTGCAAATTAATAAAACCAGGTGGTCGGATTTTCCATCTCCAGGGAAAAATGTTATCATCTCCTATAAAAAAAATTCCTAATTCCCCCTTGGGAGCTTCTACTCTTACGTAATGTTCTTGTTTTGATAACTCAAAAGTAGGGGAAGGTTTTTTACTGATAAATCGAGATTCAAAATCGTTCCATTTCGAATCTTTTCCCTTATTTAAACGTCGAACCTCTAAATTCTCATAGGGACCTCCCGGAATTATTTCTAGGGCCTGTCTAATTATTTTTATAGATTCTTTCATTTCTCCGATTCGAAGCAAATAACGAGCTAATGAATCTCCTTCTTTTTGCCATTGGATTTCCCAATCCAATTCATCATAACATTCATAATGATCCACTTTACGAAGATCCCATTGGATTCCGGAAGCTCGTAGCATGGGTCCTGATAAACTCCAATCTATTGCTTCTTCTCTACTAATAATGCCTACTCCCTCAACTCGTCTCAAAAAGATAGGATTGCGTGTAATAAGTCTTTCATATTCGGTCACTTTTGGAAAGAAATAATAGCAAAAATCGAAGCATTTATCTACCCAACCGTAGGGTAAATCTACAGCTACTCCTCCAATACGGAAATAATTATGCATCATTCGCATGCCCGTGGCAGCTTCAAATAAATCATATATCATTTCCCTCTCTCTTAAAATATAAAAGAAAGGAGTCTGCGCACCAATATCAGCCATGAAAGGTCCAAGCCATAACAAATGAGAAGCTATACGACTTAACTCTAGCATAATCATTCTAATATAGCTAGCCCTTTTAGGTATTTGAATATTTTCCAATTTTTCTGGTGCATTAACCGTTACCGCCTCTGTGAACATAGTAGCCAAATAATCCCATCGTGTTACATAGGGGAGATATTGCACAATTGTTCGGTTCTCAGCAATTTTTTCCATACCTCTATGTAAATAACCTAATATAGGTTCACAATCAATAACATCTTCACCATCTAGAGTAACAATAAGTCGAAGAACACCATGCATTGATGGATGATGAGGACCCATACTTACCATCATGAGGTCTTTCTCCCTAGCAACCATAATCATAACTCTTTCCCGGTTAAAAAAATCAATGAGAACAAAAAAAAAGAATGACTCATTAGGATTCGGAATTTAATAAAACATAATTTTTGAAAATGAAAATTTCATTCAAATCAAAATGAACGCAGTCCACGAATATCTAATTGATCGATTAAACGTTTGTAACGAAGTCTATCTTTTTTGAACAGATAAATCAGAAGTCGTTTACGTTTACCCACAATTTTCCACAAACCTCTTTGGGACGAGTAGTCTCTTCCGTGCAGGTCCAAATGTTCAGTAAGTTTTTGAATTCGACTGGTTAAATAATATACTTGAGATTCAACAGATCCTCTTTGTTCTCTAGGAATCAAAGAGGGGCGAACAGACAAATTTTTGATCATAAAAAAATATTTCGAAGTTCAATATTATTTGATTAATTTAATTTAGAGTAAGAAAAAAGAATGAGATCCATTTTTTTTTGTTCATGGTCTATATATGTTTCGATCGAATGAATTTCTCTTCGGCAGAAATAAAATGCAACTTTCGTAGAATAAAGTTACCATACCAGCAAGATTTAATGTCAGAGTTTATCCGGGATTATTAAAAAGAATGATACACTCTCCTTTTCCATTGAGAAAGGAAAAAAGGGATGACGGAATGATTAATAAATTCCCATATTGAAAGGTCAGAGAGAAGAGCTATAGTAGATTATAGAACCATGTCCCTTCAGTTTTCCAAGTACCTCCAAGAGACCCTATAGATTCCCATTGCTCCTCTCTAGGGTCTTGGAGGATGTACTATAGTTATACCATTTCCTCTAATTTATTCATTATTTTCGGAATCTTCTCCATCTACTAAGGGAGGAAGAAAACCCTTGGGCTTTTTTCCCATTAGTAGTTCTCTCGGTATGTTCGGTCTTGGTCCCGTTATTATCATCCCATCCTTCTCACCGAAGAAAAACTCTCTTAAAGAAGAATAACTCGTAACATAAGAAAGAGCTTTTCTTGCGTCCGAATTTGCTTTTTTCCTCCAAACCTTGTTACGATGTTGTTTTTTGGATTTAGAAGTGCGTTTTTTTGGTACAGCCATAATCTTTTTAATAGTTCAATTTTATTTAGAAAAAATAGAAAATTTTTGAATATTATATACATATATATATATGTTTTTTTTTGTATTATACTCTATTTTTATTTTGTAAACTTCTTATATATCTTTCAATTAAATTCATTGTTTATAGTCTAGTTCCATTTTATTGAGAAAAATATGATAGAATATTCTATCATATTTTTATTGCATTTTGTTATTATAGACTATTTACTAATAAGAAGAGATCCACGATACAAATTGATAACAATTAATCACGATACAAATTGATAACAATTAATAAATTCTTACATACACTTACATACATATATCGAATTTTTAGTAAATGAAAACTATGTCATTTTAACATATTCAATTATTTCTCATATGAATAATATAGAATTGGTTTCATTTTCTATTCAATTCTATTCTTAATACTACTATTAATCTACAATACAATGAAAAAATTGAATTCTCAATTAAGAATGTGTGTGTACATAACCTCAGTACCTAAACTGAAAAAGAGTTCCTTCTTGCTCATCTTACAAATATTTGATTAGTATCAGTATTGACCAATGCAAATTCTTTTGCAGAAAAAAGATAAAAAAAGTAAAAATGAAATATGAAATCGATAGGATTGCATCCCATATTCTATCGTTCTTCTTTATTCATGATCTATCGTTTTTATTTTATTCTCTTCAGGGTCTAGTGGATTGGAAACCAAGAATGTGAAATATCAAAATATTGATAATAATTATTGAATCTTCCTATGGAATTTATATACAAATATGCTCGGGTCGTGCCTTTCCTTCCGCTTTCAGCTTCTGTACCAATCGGATTAGGATCCTTTTTTTTTCCAGGAGCAACTAAGAGTGTTCGCCGTACATGGGCTCTTATTAGCATTTTTCTGTTAAGTGTAGCTATGTTTCTTTCTTTCAATTTGTTCTTGCAACAGATTACCGGTGGTCCCATCTATCGGTATTTCTGGTCCTGGGTTATTAATAATAAGTTTTCATTAGAATTAGGCTATTTGATTGATCCACTTACTTCCATTATGTTAGTTTTAGTTACAACAGTTGGAACCATGGTTATGATCTATAGCGATACTTATATGTCGCACGATAAAACATATGTGAGGTTTTTTGCTTACCTTAATTTTTTCAATGCTTCTATGCTGGGGTTAGTTATTAGCCCTAATTTATTACAAATCTATTTTTTTTGGGAATTAGTAGGAATGTGTTCCTATTTATTGATAGGTTTCTGGTTTACGCGACCCAGCGCGGCTAATGCTTGTCAAAAAGCATTTATAACTAATCGTGCAGGGGATTTTGGACTCTTACTAGGAATTCTAGGTTTTTATTGGGTAACAGGTAGTTTTGAATTTCAATATTTGTTTGACAAATTAAACGAATTGACTGCCGTTGATGGGGTTGGTTCGTTTTTTGTTACTTCGTGTGCTTTTCTCTTATTTTTAGGTCCAATAGCCAAATCTGCACAATTTCCACTTCATGTATGGTTACCTGATGCTATGGAAGGGCCTACTCCTATTTCAGCTCTTATACACGCCGCTACTATGGTAGCAGCAGGAATTTTTCTTGTAGCTCGATTGTTTCCTCTTTTTAAAGCTCTACCTTTAATAATGTATCTTATCTCTTGGATAGGTGGAATAACAGCTCTATTGGGAGCTACTATGGCTCTCGCTCAAAAAGATCTTAAAAAAGGCTTGGCTTATTCTACTATGTCTCAATTAGGTTACATGATGTTAGCTCTAGGGATAGATTCCTATCGAATCGCTCTGTTTCATTTGATTACACATGCTTATTCCAAGGCATTATTGTTCCTAGGATCCGGATCAGTCATCCATTCCATGGAACCCATTGTTGGGTATTGCCCCAGTAAAAGTCAGAATATGGCTCTTATGGGTGGTTTGAGGAAATATATGCCAATTACGGGAATCACTTTTCTTTTAGGAACACTTTCTCTTTCTGGTATTCCACCTTTTGCTTGTTTTTGGTCTAAAGACCAAATTCTTAGTGATAGTAAGTTATATTCTCCCATTTTTGGGGGAATAACTTGGTTCACAGCAGGATTAACTGCCTTTTACATGTTTCGTATGTATTTACTTACTTTTGAAGGGGACTTCCGCGTAAATTTAGTTAATTCATATAACAACCATATTACACTATATTCGACTTCTATGTGGGGAGAGGAGGAATCCGGGATATCAAATAGAACGAGAGCGGATTCTATGTCAAATCAAATTATAGGAAGTAATAATTTCTTTTCCAAAGAAGCATTTCAAATTTCCAATAAGATGGAAGGATTGTACAAAAAGAACAGAGGTTTGGTTATCACTTATCCTTTCTTCTTCCATAAGGGATCCTTTGCATATCCGAAAGAATCGGGCAAGACAATGCTATTTCCTTTAGTTATATTGGGAATATTGACTCTTTTTATTGGATTGATAGGAGTTCCTTTTTTTCGAAGCGGAATGAGTTATGACATATTATCTCAATGGTTTACTTCATCGATGACCCCTTTTGATAAAAAACATCCGGAGAATTGGCCCGAATTTTTACTAGACGTAATCCCCTCAGTTGGTATAGCATTTTTCGGTATATTGATTGCCTGTATTTTCTATATACCTATTTACTTCTTATCAAAGGATGTATATCATAAAACAAATTCTAATATGAAGATTATTATGGACCAATCGATTAATATTGTCTATAATTGGTCTTTTTATCGAGCTTATATAGACATATATTATAACATAATCTTGATTAAAGGTATACGAGGATTAGCTGAAACAAGTAATTCATTTGATCAATGGGCAATTGATGGAATCCCAAATGGAATAGGTTTTTTAGGCCTTTTTGTAGGAGAGGAAATGAGATGCTTAGGGGGGGGACGTATATCTTCCTATATATTCTTTTCTATATTTTGTATATTAATATCTATAT